GCGATACCTAATGGAGACAAGTCCTTGGCCCGGGTTTGAGAAGGAGAGAGAGGAATGGGAGCGAGATGGCTGTGAGACGATAGACTGTTCCAACGATGTAGGAAGTGCCGATGATGTTAATAGTCTCGATAGTGTCGATAGTGTCGATGATGTCGATAGTGTCGATAGTGTCGATGATGTCGATAGTGTCGATGATGTCGATAGTGTCGATAGTGTCGATGATGTCGATAGTGTCGATACAGTCGATCCTGTCGATCACTTCGATACTGTTGAAGAGGTAGAGAGTGCCGATGATGTCGATAGTGTCGATAGTGTCGATAGTGTCGATAGTGTCGATAGTGTCGATACTCTCAATACTTTCGATACTGTCGATACTGTTGAAGAGGTAGAGAGTGTCGATAGTGTCGATAGTGTCGATAGTGTCGATACTTTCAAGACTGTCGATACTGTCAATACTGTTGAAGAGGTAGAGAGTGTCGATAGTGTCGATAGTGTCGATACTTTTCCAACTTGCAACAATCTCAAGCAGGGTCTTTGCAAGAGGGACGGCACGGCTGCAAAAGGAAGAGAGAGTGGAGGCTGGGGGGATCAGTTTACAGCCCCTGAGGAGGAGAGAACCAGGGACTTCCTAAAGCGGTATCCTGAGCTAGAGGAGGCCCGCCGCAGGGAGGAGACGTGGACGGTTGAACAGATAGTGCGGTGGGCAGTCTCTAACCTCAAGGTCAGGGCAGGTCTCAAAGGGCTGGTGGGGAGCCTCTATCTAAAGGCGGAGACAGCATCAACGCGTGGCGCACACAAGCTCCCCCCTTTATTGCCAAGCACCACCCTGGCCGGCATGCCTTATCCTCTATCAGGCCTCTTGAGTTCAGGTCTCTCGAGGCTGGCTGCTCTTCCCTCTCGATACAAAGAACTCGTAGATCTCCTTAATGAGGAGAGCGTGGTCATTACCAGCACGTGCTACCTCCTCTTCCGTCTCTTTGGGCCAGGAGCCCGGCCTTACTTCCACCGTCGGTGCCCTGTACAGCAACCTTTTGCCACCTCCTACAGGTTTCTACCCAGTTACGCACGGCTCGTGCCGAAGAGCGGCCATGGATCGGCCACCCTGGCCAACCTGAGGCGCGACCTAAAGGGTGTTATCTACCAGGTTATCAACCAACTCGTCCTTCCCGATGAGCTCGTCCTGGAAGAGATTGACATGGTGGCGTGCCACACGGGCATCTATGCAGGGCTGATGGGCTACACCAAAGCACCTAACACATGGGAGGCCTACCAATCAGGGTTCTTCTGGGCCTTTGTTATGGAGAAGTGGGGAGACGGATGTCCCAAGCCACTCCTTAAGCGAATACTCTACTCGGGCTTAAATGGGGCCAGCCTGACCAGTCAGGCCGGCGCCATCTCAGCGTGCATTAAGGAGGCGCATCAAGAGCACCAATCTACGGGGCTCGCTGACTTCCAGAAGAAGGTTTTGGGAAATCCCATCCTACAAGAGCTCGCCCTTTTCCACGAAATGGTGGGTTCAAGAGGCATGATCTATCTTCCCTCCCAGATAAGGCCCTACTATGGGAGGCCAGAGGAGGCATCTTTGCCGGGGAGGCCCCGCAGCCTCTACCACAACGGATTGCTCACCTCTCGCATACTTGCGTCCCATGAGGTGATCCTCCTTATGTACCTCGTGTCTCATTTAGAGGAATCCCGTATGGGCATCCCCGTTAGCCTAGAGAACGACGGGCTGGTCCACCTTACCCGGCGTTCTCACCACTCTCCCACCACCCGTTTGCTTGATGTCTCACTTAGACAGAACAGCCAACGCCTCCTGGGGGTTGAAATCCCGGTGGAGCGCAAGGGGTAGTGCCCTGATTGAGTGGGAGACAAGTCAACCTATTGAAACTAGGGAAAGTCTTGAAAGTATCGACACTATCGACACTATCGACACTATCGACACTATTGACACTCAATAAAGTATCCACAGTATCAATAGTATCGACTGTATTGACACTCAATACTGTATCGACACTATCGACACTATCGACACTATTGACACTCAATAAAGTATCAACAGTATCAACAGTATCGACAGTATTGAAACTCAATAAAGTATCGACACTATCGACACTATCGACACTATCGACACTATCGACACTATCGACACTATTGACACTCAATAAAGTATCAACAGTATCGACACTATTGAAACTAGGGAAAGTCTTGAAAGTATCGACACTATCGACACTATCGACACTATCGACACTATTGACACTCCATAAAGTATCAACAGTATCAACAGTATTGACAGTATCGACAGTATCGACACTATCGACACTATCGACACTGTCCCCACCACCCGTGTATCTAATCCCCATATCTACTATGCACATCAACCCAACAAACACGACGTCGCCTTCTTCCCTGGCCACCCGCTCCTGCGCCTTCTGGGCCCACATCTTCTCCAAATGGGGAGATGACATACCAAAACACCTACTAGAAACCCTCCTTTACTCCGGCCTTAATGGGGCCAGCTTAAAAGGGGGCGGTTCCTTACTCTCTAAGGTGAAAGAGGCGTGCGGAAGCCTGCCCGGATACGAGCTGGAGCAGAGGGTTCTACGCCACCCTATCCTCCAGGAACTGGCCTCTTTCCAGCTCTCCCTGGGACGGAGGGACAGGATCTACTTCCCCTCCCGCAAACAACCGTACTATGGCAAGGTAGAGGGGGAGATGGGGGGATGGGGAGATGGGGAGCCGTGCCGGAGGGAGCAGATATCACGAGGGGTTGCTGTCGTCTCGCGCATTAGCTTCCCACGAGGTTGTTCTCCTATTGAGCCTCGTTGATTGCTTGGTTCGTAATCGCTCAGGCGTCCCTCTCAGTTTGGAAAACGATGGTTTGCTCTTTCTAACCCGCTCGTCGCGCCGGGAGGATACGCTAGCTTGGTGGTAACCTGAGGTCGCGCAGTCTGGATTTTCTTGGGGTGGAGATTCCTCCGGAGAGTAAGGCGTGACACGCCTCTACATGCACCCCCCCCCTTATCTTGCTTCACCACCTCGATAACGGAAAAAGCCGACATAGTCGACATCTCGACACTCTTTCCCTATATCCCTTTTGACACATTACACGGAGGTTTATGCACATTGTCTCTACTCTTATAGGCTTTTTCGGTATCCTTAAGTTCGTCCTTGACCGTACTTTTGCCAGTTGCCTACATAACTTTCGGGAGGCTATAACGGAGGCCTTGTTAACCCACTGGCAAGTCCCCAATTTCAAGTTAAAAGATTTCTCAGAGACATGTTTCAAAAGAGTCGGGGCTACCTCTACCCAACATCTTTGTAACCCTATACAGTCTCTAACTATACTATACTAGATTGGTGCATTGGCATCCTACCGGGACTGGCTATGCAACTGATATTACTAAACCCGTCTAAAATTGGCATTACTAACTCTCTTTTTACTACACTTTCGTTCTTCTTTCCCTATTCATAATCTTTATGGTATAGATGAAATACTCGTCCTCGCCATTCATCTGAATTAACCTTGGAGTACACAACTGAATTAGAAAAATCTGTGTCATGCATTGGTAGTAACAATTGGTAGTAATAACAGCTTGACCTTCTCGAGGTCCCGTGGTACAATTTTCTTTCCACGGAACCTGGACTTCTGATCCGGTCCACGGAAGAGGGAGGAAATAGGATGCAGGACTTGACTTAGTCGCTCGTCACGGAACAAGCTAACTAAGCCAGAATCACCGAGACAAGTAACCTCTTTTCTTTTTCGTATATATCCCTGGTTTCCTTTCTCACTGCTACTTCAGCATCATCGCTACTAGCGGGCCTCAAGCAGTCATCGGATCCTATCCCATAAAGATACGTATCCTTACTCACTTACTTATTAGGTAGTTAGGTAGGTTACCGAATCTTTCTCAGGCAGCCTCGTTGGAACGAAAGAAAGAACGAAAGTCAGATATCGAAGCTGTCTTCATTTCAAAATGGATTCCTTATCGAAGGGTAATTAATGATATGGATAAGCCTATACCAACTCGTCAATCTCCTCTATATTTGACCCGTTTCATATTACTCAAATGAAAACAAGAGACTCATTAGCGAATCTACCCAGCAATTTGATAGATTTTCCATTTCTCTATCCGTGCTACTTATTAATAATACTGAGGTTTGGGAAATGAAGGGGGCATAAAAGCAAAGATTTGGAAATGAGTTGAAAAGAATCTAATTTTTTTTTGTAAATTCTTTTGTAGCTGAGAACAGCTGAAAAGAGTCTTGTACTCCTTTTCTTAAGAGTAATTGATAAGAGGAATTGAATGACGAGGAGCCGTATGAGGTGGGAATCTCATGTACGGTTCTGTATAGTGACATTGAAACTGACTCATCTGTCAACTATTCCACAACTACACCAAAAAAACCTAACTCTGCCCTACGTAAAGTCGCCAGAGTTCGATTAACCTCCAAGTTCGAGGTAACGGCTTATATACCAGGTATTGGCCATAATTCGCAGGAACATTCGGTGGTCCTTGTGAGAGGCGGAAGGGTTAAAGACCTACCCGGTGTGAGGTATCATATCGTTAGAGGAACCTTAGATGCTGTAGGAGTAAAGGATCGTAAGAAAGGGCGTTCTAGTGCGTTGCAGAACATTGTCGCAACTTGTATCATCGCAATGATTCCGTATCAGTTGTTCTGATATGTTAAACGTGTAGCCGACCCAGCATTGCCAGGGGACTGAAGCCTGCTATTACAAAGATTGAATATTATCCATCTATTTGTGTGAAACAACTTGGTGTCCAAGGTATTACATTCCAGTAAGTTGAGTTTTACCTGGACTCCTACCTAGAAAATCTTAGAATGTCTCTTCCTCTTGGAACGGGTTCAGACTACGATTATGGAGATTCGGTGAAGTTTTTGTGAACATTCGGTAATTGGATCAATAAACCCACGGACATTCTTAGTAAGATAACTGAAATGCAAGATTTTCTTTTTCCATTCCTAAACTTTGACTTTCTTCTATTCTTAGAATAATGAAGAGGAAACGGATACTCAATGCATAATGAGTAAATATGATTAACTAAAAGTGGTTCAAAATCACTTCAATAATTTCTATTCAATCATATGGAAAGCTGTATTCGATGAAAGTCGTACGTGCAGTTCGGAGGGAGATCTTCGACTAACCGGCGGATCCACCCTACAATATGGAGTGAAGAAGCCAAAATAATATTCTAAGATACCATTGGCGTTGGGATAAAAGAATTGATTGAAATCTGACATATCTGCAAACTCATGTTACATCGGAGCAGTGTAGCGAACAGAAAGAGAAATATAGAATCGGATCCGATTTATCGTAATCGATTAGTAAACATGCTGGTTGATCGTATTCTTAAGAACGGCAAAAAATCATTAGCTTATCAGATTCCTTATCGGGCTATGAAGCGGATTAGATAAAAGACAAATAGGAATCCACTGTCTGTTCTACGACAAGCAGTACGTGGGGTAACTCCCGATGTAGTAACAGAATCCAAACGTGTAGGTGGATCGACTTATCGAGTTCCCGTTGAAGTCGTACCTGCAGAAGGAAAAGCTTTGGCTATCCGATGGTTATTGATCGCGTGTCGAAAACGTTCAGGTCGAAGTATGGCTTTAAGATCGAGTGATGAATCAATGGATGCTGCTAGAAATTCTGGTAGTGCCGTACGGAAGAAAGAGGAGACCCATAAAGTGGCGGAAGCTAACAAAGCTTTTGCCCATTTCCGTTAATTTCAGATTTGTTCCAATCCACAATGAAAAGATTGTGGATTGGAACCAGGGCGCAGGTTATCGGGAATCAGAATACGCCATAAACAAATGGATAAGTAAAAATTGGACGATGAATAAGAGATATCTAAGCCATAAGTGAGGATTGATAACCATTTAGTAGATTATCAATTATTAGACTCTCTATCTTATAGAAGGGGAAGAAACTAATGTGGAGTTGGAAAGTCCATCGGGGAAAGGCTTGATGCAATATCGATTAGTTATTCGGAGAACTGAGATCCATTGGGACGCACATAGAGGAAGCTGTATGATCTGAAAGATCACTACAATTTGAGGAGCTTCTCCCAGTCCCAACCAATTTTCAATGGATGATCAATGAATAGTTAGTCCCCCTCCTTCCCACGAGACATAGAGGAAAAACTATTTTTTTTTTTAATTCTAAAAAAAAAAAAAAAGGGGGGGGGGGGGGGGGGTCGCGTTGTGGAATAAGGGATAGGGTATATTCAAGATACCGATAAATAGCCTCTGTATCTAATAGTTTTGGATACTCAATCAATCTTAGTTGACACGGATAGGATTTCGTGATATACTAGGAGTTAACAAGCTTACTAGCCTGGGGAATCACTAATTATTTTGAAAACCAAAGATTACCATGACCGCAACTTTAGAAAGACGCGAAAGCGCAAGCCTATGGGGTCGCTTCTGCGACTGGATCACCAGCACTGAAAACCGTCTTTACATCGGATGGTTCGGCGTCTTAATGATTCCTACCCTACTAACCGCAACCTCTGTATTCATCATTGCTTTTGTCGCAGCTCCTCCTGTAGATATTGATGGTATTCGTGAGCCCGTTTCTGGTTCTTTGTTATATGGGAATAACATTATCTCTGGTGCTATCATTCCTACTTCTGCAGCTATCGGATTACACTTCTACCCAATTTGGGAAGCAGCTTCCGTTGATGAATGGCTATACAATGGTGGTCCTTACGAACTGATCGTTCTTCACTTCCTACTTGGTGTAGCTTGCTACATGGGTCGCGAGTGGGAACTAAGCTTCCGTTTGGGTATGCGTCCTTGGATTGCTGTTGCGTACTCAGCTCCCGTCGCAGCTGCTGCCGCCGTTTTCTTGATCTACCCAATTGGTCAAGGAAGTTTCTCTGACGGTATGCCTCTAGGCATTTCTGGTACTTTCAATTTTATGATCGTTTTCCAGGCTGAGCATAACATCCTTATGCATCCTTTTCACATGTTGGGTGTAGCTGGCGTATTCGGCGGCTCTCTATTCAGTGCTATGCATGGTTCTTTGGTAACTTCTAGTTTGATCAGAGAAACTACTGAGAATGAGTCTGCTAATGCAGGTTATAAGTTCGGTCAAGAGGAAGAAACCTACAACATCGTAGCTGCTCACGGTTATTTCGGCCGTTTGATCTTCCAATACGCTAGCTTCAACAATTCTCGTTCTCTACACTTCTTCTTAGCTGCTTGGCCCGTAGTAGGCATCTGGTTCACCGCTTTAGGTATCAGCACCATGGCATTCAACTTAAATGGTTTTAACTTCAACCAATCCGTAGTTGACAGCCAAGGTCGTGTTATTAACACTTGGGCTGATATCATAAACCGTGCTAACCTAGGTATGGAAGTTATGCATGAACGTAACGCTCATAACTTCCCTCTAGACTTAGCTTCTGTTGAAGCTCCTTCTATAAACGGATAATATCTGTCTGGTTATGCAGTATAACTGAATACCAAACCTTTTAGTTTTAAAAGGTTTGGTATCCAATGAGGGTTCGTTAGATAAAACGAATAGAAAGAATGGTAATGGTTTGTCAGAATCTTACAATCATCAGTTTCCAATCTTGAATTCTGAAGAATCTTTGGAATACTCTTCTGCGGCTATATATATAGATATATATAGATATTCCTGTTCTGATTCACAGAATGCTTGTAATCTACCAATCATTTGAATAGAGTGGGAGTACGTTCTTCATATCACAGATTTACTATTGTCTCGTTATATACATAACTAATATGTATGTGTATCAATCGAAGGACCCTAATATCTTAATAGATAGATCCTGTTCCCTTTCACATTCAGGGAGCCGAGTAGCAGAAGGGGCGGACGTAGCCAAGTGGATCAAGGCAATGGATTGTGGATCCATCACGCGCGGGTTCAATCCCCGTCGTTCGCCCATCCAATTAGATAACTCGTTCTTATTTCTTGGAATAGGAAAAGTTGTGAAAAAAGGTGGAGAGGATATGTACAGGTCTCCTCAACAATAACGATTTGAGATTTCCAATCCAATTTCCGTTTTGGACACGAATATGTATATAAATCACTATACTTATTTGAAGTACTTACTCCATCGTATCTTGAATCTTTCAAGATTATCCATATAATAAATGTGAGAAATAGATAGTATCTATCACATATGAATAAGATGAAAAAAGAAAATAAGGTAGAAAGGGTGGGAAAAAAAAGAGTAGGAAGTCCATATTCTCTATCTAAAGCTCTGGGGTTAGTAGAAATCAGTAGATTAGACTACTTCTTCAAATCATTAAAGAACCAACATCTCAAAGAATTTCTAATTGGTCCATTCTCCAGTTATGAACCTTTTATCAGATTATTTGACTTATGAATTCTAAGTTCACTCTTTCTGCGCAATCTGCGTCATTCAGTAAAGAGGGGTAGTAGCATCACCTTGGAAGTCCTAATGTTACTAACAATACCAATTTCTATGCATTGCTTGAGTGATAGAAGTTCGATCGAAAGAAGTTCTATATTAACCAAAATGATTAATGGGGGTGGTGGAGTTAAGAAAAGAACAAGCAGAAAAATCTGGTGACTTCTCCTACTACTTTCTTCAATCCAAAAGATATTTATCTGTTGAAAAAGATGGGAAGAAAAGAACACCTGATTCTTACTATTTAGGTTCGAACGAAGATATTTCAACAGGTTCGACGAGAGAAGAAAAGCAAGTTCGTTATGGTGCAATGAATCCTCTGGTTTCAGATAGATGGAAGGTCTGCATAGTGAGGGATTCACTCCCTGGCGAGGATATATCCAGAGATGAGACTGAGGGGATTCAGATATTATGGAGGGATAGGTATTTAGAAGATTCAAATAGGTTTTTCAAATTCTATAAACATGCGGGACTTTATAAAAATAAAAATAAAAGTGACTGTTACCAAAATGATTCTGATTCGTTATTCTTCTGAAAAATCCATAACAAGCAAGATCTGGATCGACTACAAACAACAAGATTGAGAGAGGCCTTTTCCAATTTGTCTTCATTTCCATCTTATAAAAATACAATGTCGTCTCGTGATGGTATATCCGGGTTAGATTGTCACGAAATTGGGGGAGACTCTCCTATTCTACACACTTATTCACCAATAAGAAATGAATTAATAAATCGACTCACTGGATTTTTTTTGATAATTGAGGAATCGAATCCGATTTCTAATGGGGCAATAATTATTGATATTAATAATAGTGAGAAATCTGGGAAAGGATTTCCATTGAAAATGAAAGAGAATCTATCAGTTACTAGGATATTTGGAAAGAAACTAGGGTTGCCAAGTAGCAAATACTTTGACCTCAATAAGATTCTTCCAAGATATTTTAAAATATTTCTAGGTATACCTAGAGAAGTAACTAATAGAAGTGAAAATACTACTTTTTTCAATGAATTGAAAGGAAAAGATAACATACATTCAATATATTCTCTAGTTAGATTGTATGGACGAAATAGATTGATACCTCTCTACTCAACATACACACTTCTTTTATATGACTATTTCTGTGCATTAGCTAGTGAATATTTCTTCCGAATCAAATATCGGTTGGATGGCTGGGCGGGGCGCGGGGAATCCAACGGTGTAACAAGAATTGCAACTGAAGAAAGATTATTGAAATGGAAAGATAACATAGAGCGTTTGTTGAACGAATATATTACCTTTCGAGTCGATGAGTATAGGAATGTTCAGTCAAATGTGCATAGATGGCTTGATACAACCGGAGATTCGTCTTTTTCCCCTTTCGGGAAAGTCTTTTTAGAAATAAAGTATGACTTGGATAAATCGATTTGCGGTGTATCAATAATGAGAAACAAATTACTAAATAGTATTGGTACTGGGATTAATAACACCACTCAAAATAACGAGAAGTATCCTCATCGATTTCTCAATGTTTTATTTCTTTACAAAATGATTGTTACTGAGGTTACTCGCCAAGAAGTTCTGATACATACGATTGATTATTGCATCGAGAAATTGAACGATATAGATCTTTCGATGCTTGATCCCTTATCGAGTTTACTCGATATTGACATTGACGAACAGATATCTTTTCTCAAAAGAATTCTCGAGAGAAAAAAGAGTTTATTCATTGAGTCTAGATTGTTAATTGATAAAAAAGTGATAGGCTCTTCAATCTCACTAGAACCCGCAGTGAATCCGCCTCTTGTTGGATTACCCCGCATCGAATCTATCCGAACAGGATTTTCAAGTGATGCTCTTTCCACTACGGGGAGACAGAATTGGAATCTGCTTCTAGATAATTCGAGTCGTGGGAGAGGTTCAAATAAAGATATTGGTGAGAGTATTTCAAGATACATTTCCGATGAAGTGAATACACTAAACTTTCTAGACCACTCTAATCTACCTGTATGGAACTATGCGAGAAGCAGTTTCATTCCGAGAATCAAAAGGGATTTCCTTATTGGGAGATGTAGCAGTAGTTATTCCAACGTCTTAGAAAATTTCTATGTGGGCTCCGATAATGAAGTCATCTCATCTAATATGATCTTATCTATTCAGTCCCAACTGTCGGATTCATTATCACCCGATTTATCGAAACGAACAGAAGGGGAAACTGTTGATCATGCACTCACAACGGTTCAACCTATTCCGTCTAATCTGCATGAATCTGCGACATTACTATTAACTCATTCAGATAGACTTTTTAATTCTATTTCAGATCTGAAAAGATTACTGTCGAAGTTGAACTCATCCCCTCGTGAAACGAAAGATTCGTTTCTATCTTCGTGCAGTAGCGATGGGATTTTTTTGGAAAAAACGTTGATAGACTCTAATCCATCGGCGGATTGGCGACCCCGACCTCGTCCTAAGAATCTGGGATTGGATCAAGTCAATTCAGAGAAGTCTATTGAAGATAGATCAGACTCGGGGAATGTTTCCACCAAGAATCGATTCTATCAAAACGATCCATCTATTGGTTCTTTCTGGGAACCAGAAGAATTGGAAACGCTTTATTGGTCGCTAAGATTCTCATTACGCAACGATGTAACATCAAGATCTCTAAAAGGATTGATTGGGAAGAAGGTTCTGCACGAAGATACGAAGTTTGCAGATCCATATATCCGGAAAGAGCCTATCCGTCCATCCCATTTCATCAATTTCAATGAATTATCAAAAGATTTGAACAAATATAAGATCTCTTGGATCTTTTGGAAAGAAAATATCTGTGAAAAATGGAGCCTATTCAGAGAGTATATACCTTGGTTCTTTACCCCTACCCGGTGGAGATACTTCTACGATTCGATCAGAGAAACATATCCAGAAATAGTACTTAAAATAAGTGATGACTCGAATCATAATCTCCCTAGAATTTATGAAAGAATTGCTGAGGATATAGATGGTGCCAAAGCTTATTTATTCCAAAGCCTAGAATTGAGATTCAAAAGTGATTCTATCAATACCATATTATCCAAGATAGATCTTCTTCTTTTCAAAGAAATTACTAATGAAACGAAGATGTCACATTCAGGATGGTCAGTATCTCAATTTTCCAATAAGTCTATCTTGTCTTACCTTATTCTCTCAATATTATTCGTTCTTGCATTCTCCAAGCACCATTTGTCTGCCGTTTCGGGTTCTAATTCCCTTCATTCATGGAAACGTTTCGATACTATTGGATATTTAATAGACCCAATGCGGGGATCCTATTTGAAAAAGGTAATGTATTCCCCTTCGACAAGGTAAATGTAAACGAAAGATCTACTAATCTATTCTTTGAAGAGATTCTTGAATTATATAAATAATATAATCTTTTTCTCCTTCGTGAAAAATGAACTAGATTCATGGATACTTTGTAGGGAAAGCTCCGATACCCTTAATAGTAAGAAAGAACTATTGGCTCAATATTTAGTAACGAATAAGATTATTTCCAAGTATGAGTCGAAATTGAGTTCCAATTCTGATTTATCGAGCAATGAGATTGATCATGAACCTTCCCCACAAGAAAGATCTAATGTTTTGGCATACCTACATCAATTCCGTCAAAATGATCTATTAAGTTACAAGATCCGTAAGTTGGATCCTGCGGAGAAGTGGGCTCTTTCCGCCCCCGAGAGAAATATTCTATTTTCAGCAACGACGAGACGAAGAGGCATTCTGAATATGCCATGTCGTGACATACCTATCTCACTCTAATCAGGATTATTATCATCTAAAGGAATTCCGGTAGTAGGACCCATAGAAACTGGACGATCTTCCGTTATTAGGGATGTAGCATCCAATTCCTACTTTCCGTTGATGAGGCTACCACTAAGGAAGTTGCTATACAATCGATCATATTTCAATAATGTACATGGAAATTTCATCTCGAAAGAGAGCGTACACCGATTAAATCTCATTTTTGCAATAGCGAGAGAGGTGTCTCCCTGTACAATATGGATTCAAGATATTCATGAATTGAATGTTCATCGCTCGTATCATAGACTAGAAGCTGATCCCAGATTCTTACTTTGCCCAATATTGAGGAGTATTGGTAATGGGCGCAGTAATTCTCGTATTCGTAAGAATATTGTTATTGCTTCGACCCATGTACCTGCAAGGGTAGATCCAGCTCCAATAGCTCCGAACCGGTTAAACTAATTGATAAATTTCCGAAAGTCCAACAGGTGTCAACGTCAGAAAGAATTGTCAATTCTCTTACGTATCAAAGGCTTCGAAATAGAGGCTAATCCGCCTCTTCTTGAAGGTACTGGGTCTGGAACTACGGGTTATAGCAAACGAGATTTATTCTTTTCTGCTAATGAAGCGTTATTAATCGGTACTTCCAAAAGGAAAAATATTGTATGTAGTGATGCAATTGGATTAGCTTCACATAGACAACATTCAATTGTTACTTATATGGGCAATGGAATAGAATCCAGTTCTGAATACGAAATCTCTTCTCACAGGATAGGAGAAGCTATTCTAAAAAATAGTTTGATAGATACTTATCCCACAAATATTCTATTTATTGGTAGTAATGTATCAAAGAGGCGATTTTATCATTTGTCTAACTGGTATGTGGAACCTTCAATAACCGAGTCAACAATTAAGGAATTCACTCTATTTTCGCATATCCTAGGGCTACTGGCTGGATTAGCGGCTCGCGATTCGTTCAAAATGGATATGAGAAAGAAAGAAAATTCCATTGTTATTGATAAACTTGTAGAGAATGAGTTTAACCTAGCGTGTGGTGTTCTAGAAAACCTTTCGAAGGATTTCTCATGTTCAGAAATCTGTAGAAGCAGAAGTCGATCCAATAATAGTCTTTCTTTTCCTTCTCCTACTGAACCCAGGTACTGTTCAGATATAATCTATACAAGTCGTTCTTCCAAATCTACGAGAAAAGGGGTGTTTCATTTTCCAACCGACTTCGAAATGAAACAGTCACCCGAAATAGACTTAATTCCGACGGAAGTATCGCGTGAGATTACTTGGTCCCCTAAGGCGTGGCGCCTCAGTTTCATGCGAAGTGGTACTTATGAATCGATAAGAGTCTTATCCGAATTCAATAATTTGTATAATCTAATCCTCCTTTACCAAAATCAGAATCAAATACCCCAACGGGATTTCGAATTGAATAAGATTAAGTATAGTGAAAATAGATCGTATGAGAAAAAAGGATATCTTTTCAGTTATAAGAGAGCTTTAGGTAGGTTGAGACAAAGATATATTAAAAGATTGGAAGACCGATTGGATAATATCTCGTTACGTGAGCAATTTCTCGAATTGGGAATCTCCGACTCATCTAATCAATATGAAACACAATGTAATCGATCCGATGAACCGACTCGATTCTTAGGGGGGCGCTTCATCTGGGACCCTATGCTTCTGTTCCAGCCGGATCATAACATTCCTTCCTCGCGTCGTAGTTTATTAGCGAAGCAAGAACTGGTGCGGAGGCTTTACGTCACTTACGGTATGAGAAGGGAGCGCGAAAAACATTTCTCAAATGAAAAGATTAAGAATTTCTTTCTCTATCGTGGATATGATCCGAAATCGATAGCTGAATCATCTATTAAGCGGTGGAATAAATTCCCTTTGGATGAGGAGCGACATTCCGAATACGTCAAAGAAACTTAGTTTATGCATATACATCTGCAATATCCACAGATATTTGTTCCCATTCACTTGTATCAAAGCATTGTAATAGAAGATTTGCAAGAGCGATTTATTCGTTTTAGGCTTCTGGTTCATAGAAATAGATGGATGAGACGGAACCGTTCCCCATTTAAGGATTTTCTTATCTATAATATGTTGCTTGAAACTTATTAATATCTATTCAATCCGTTCCGGTTTGGTGGGACGTCACTGGATCAAATAACGAAACAATTTTTTAATGAAAGTTCAATATCATATAAGAAAATCTTAGATACTCTTCATTCAGTCTAGATCTCTAGCAATATAGAGGTATTTAGAAGTCGAATCAGTAGAAGGAAGATCTATCTTTTCCTTTTACTGATACAATAAGATTCTGCTTGTAGCATCTAAAATGATTAAAAAAAAGGATAGATCATTTCCTATATGAGTCTTTCTACTTGACAAAAAAAAAAAAAAGTAAAATCAAGGAAGAATAAGAATTTCTTCTATAGGGAGTATGGGAAGCGGTTTATAGGGAAGCAACTTTTCAATATCCTGTTCGGAATAGATCCTTTTTGTGGATTCACTCTCGAGGTGACTGATTGATTCGCTTATCCCAATCATTCAGTACACCGGAGTGAAGTGGGGATTCTCGAAGAAGCGACGCTTAAATAGGGCCCTTAGAAGCATTGGATTATCCAAAAGAGGGGAACTTATGGGTTCTTTCATCAATTATTGGAGCTTGAAATAGTGAATCCCTCACTGGTTTATGGGCTATAGTCCAACGTGATTTGATTTGGCATATGGGTGAAAGACAACTATCCTATCACTGGGAGTTTTTGATGTAGATAATGTAAATTCTTTAGGATATTATGAGAATGTACCTTCCCCTTTTTTAGCGCGAATCAAGTTCTTTTATTGGAAAGAAGCGTCATCATCTCCATCATCTAAACCATCTTTCATTCCACCGGAAATAGATGAATCTCCCCGGGTAGGATTTGAACCTACGACCAATCGGTTAACAGCCGACCGCTCTACCGCTGAGCTACCGAGGAAAATGGTAGGGAATTTAGTCTCATACACATTTAATGACCCTTGTTCTTTGAGCCGCCTCTGAATCTGCAAGACGTTAAGCTTCCTCTGACATTTATTTCGTAAACTTCGCGTACACCCTAACTCCTATTATAGGAAGAAGCGGCAGCGATAGCAATCCTATTTGAATAGAGCCCCAGAATCATGGGGGGGGGGGCTGGTGTGGTCGATCTTGGCCATGATTGATTGCCCACCCCCCATGATCTGTATCGATCAATCACCAATCAATAGTTTCTATTCCCCCCCTTCCGAGAAGCATAGTAGAATAGCCACAGGATTCTTTTACCTCATAGAAGTAGAAGGAATATCTTTCAATAGTAATAGGGAGAATAAAGAAAAGAAAAAGGAAAGAGATAGAGATGGGGAAGATGAGGAAGATGAGGAGTAGTCGGAAGAAATGAACACGAATTGGAGCCTTGTGAAACGAAAGTGGCAGTTTATGGTAAAGGTGGGATTGGCAAGTCAACAACTAGCTGTAACATATCAATAGCTTTAGCTAGGCGTGGAAAACAAGTCCTACAAATTGGGTGTGATCCCAAACACGATAGCACCTTCACTCTTACAGGATTTTTAATACCTACGATTATAGATACTTTGCAATCAAAGGATTATCATTATGAAGATGTATGGCCCGAAGATGTGATTCACAAAGGTTATGGTGGGGTAGACCGTGTGGAGGCTGGTGGACCACCCGCAGGAGCTGGGTGCGGGGGGTATGTCGTGGGAGAAACAGTAAAACTACTGAAAGAATTAAATGCGTCTTATGAGTATGATATCATTTCATTCGATGTTTTGGGGGACGTAGTCCGTGGGGGTTTTGCCGCTCCATCAAATTATGCCGATTATTGTATTATCATTACTGATAATGGATTCGATGCACTTTTTGCAGCAAATTGCATCGCTGCGTCAGTTAGGGAAAAAGCGCATACCCATCCGTTGCGATTAGCTGGTTTGGTGGGGAACCGAACATCTGAGAGGGACCTTATTGATAAATATGTAGGAGCTTGTCCCATGCCCGTACTAGAAGTATTACCCTTGATCGAAGACATTCGAGTTTCGAGAGTGAAGGGAAAAACTTTGTTTGAAATGGCTGAATGTCAACCGAATCTCAATTATGTTCGTGACTTTCATTCAAATGTAGCAGATTAAACTTTGTCTAAACCAGAGGGAATTGTACCAAGAGAAATTCCCGATAGAGAATTATTTAGTTTACTTTCTGATTTCTATCTAAACCCCAATTCTGGAAAAGGGGAGGACACTCGAAATAGTCAGCAGAATACTCCACTTGATTTTACGATAATATGACACCGAGGTTGTCACGCCTCTGTATATAAATACCTCTCCAAGGAAACGTTTTCATGAAGAATCTTGAAATTCCTACTTTTGAATGTGAAACTGGTAATCATCACACCTTTTGTCCTATTAGTCGTGTAGCTTGGTTGTATCAAAAGATAGAAGATAGTTTTTTTCTAGTAATAGGTACGAAGACTTGTGGTTACTTTTTGCAGAATGCTCTTGGAGTTACGATTTTTGCGGAACCTCGTTATGCAACGGCAGAATCGGAAGAGGGGGATATCTCAGCTTAATTGAATGATCAAAAAGAGTTGAAGAGAATCTGTTTCCAAATAAAAAAAGATAGAAACCCTAGTGTTATTATTTGGATTGGCACATGTACCACAGAGATAATAAAAATGGATCTGGAAGGCATAGCACCCAAACTAGAACGCCAACTCGGAGTACCAATCATAGTGGCGCGGGCCAACGGATTGGATTACGCCTTTACTCAAGGAGAGGATACTGTATTGGCTGCCACGACACACCGATGTCCCGAATACGATCGTTATGCAACGAGCCAAGAAAAGAAAGAAGCAATTGAAAGTGTTGAGGAAGGGAACGCCGCCCCAGCAGAATCTAAGAGATTCACTTCTAAAGGAAGAAATTTGAATCACCGCGCTTTAGTCCTTTTTGGATCTCTGCCTTCAGGTGTAGCTTCTCAATCGAATTCAGAGTCGAAACGCCAATCCATTCAAGTATCGGGTTGGTTACCCTCCCAGAGATACGCTGAACCTCCAGCTTTGGGCGAAGGAGTTTATGTTTGCGGTGTAAACCCTTTCTTAAGCCGCACAGCGACAACATTGATGCGTCGGAGAAAATGCCAATTAATTGGAGCACCCTTTCCGATCGGTCCCGATGGAACACGCGCTTGGATCGAAAAAATTTGTTCAGTATTTAATGTGAAACCCGACGGTCTGGAGGAGAGAGAGAATCATATCCGGAAGAATCTGAAAGATTATCTTGGAATAGTAACCGGAAAATCTATATTCTTTATGGGAGATAATCTGTTAGAAATATCTCTAGCACGATTTTTAATTCGATGCGGAATGATCGTTTACGAAGTAGGTATCCCTTACATGGATAAGAGATATCAAGCTGGCGAATTATTGCTTTTGCAACATACTTGCAAAAAGATGAAAACACCCATGCCACGAATTGTTGAGAAACCGGATAATTATAGTCAGGTGCAGCGTATGCATGAGCTGAAACCTAATTTAGCAATTACCGGGATGGCCCACGCCAACCCTTTGGAGGCAAGAGGTATTGATACAAAATGGTCTGTCGAATTCACATTTGCCCAGATTCATGGATCCACTAATGCAAGAGATGTTCTTGAGCTCGTTACTCGTCCTTTGCGGCGTAATAACGACTCTATTCTGGGTTGGGGCAGTCTATCGAAACAGACGGTAGAAATCTAAGTTAAATGATTTTGTTTTGAAATTGCCGAGTAATAATAATTGGTCACTAATCATTATGAAAGAGTATATAAGAATATATAAAAGTTCTTAATCATAAGATTTGTTTATTTCATTTTTATTTTCTATGATTGAGAAGAAAGCTCCCTCCTAATTTTATTGATAGAATTCTTATTCTGGGTGTACAAATAATTATCAAAATCATTTGGAAAAATGACCTATTTGTGTGTATAATATAAGCAGTATCAATACTGATTGTAAGATGTTAAGGAATAACGTGAGTAATATTAATACTGGTTGGAAGATGTGAAGAAATAATTTAGGGGGGGGGGCATGGGGGTAGGGTAGTTACAAACATAAAAAATACTACAACGATTTTAAATCTATTAAACACTTTGTCACTGGCTTGGGTCAAAATAGTGAGTCCCTACATATTATTTGGCATTTACTACGGGTTACTCACAACACTGCCTGTCGGACCTTCCCAAATATTATGTATAAGGGCTTTTATCATGGGAGGAAGCCTCAGCGGCATCGTCGCCATGAGTGGATCGATGATGGGACAGCTACTACTTATTCTATCAATATTTTGTTCACCTATATATTTATTCTTGTCAAAGCCGCACGCGCTAACTCTGGTAGCAATACCATACATGTTCCTTTTTTGGTTTCGAACCAAAGACTTACCGGATTATCAAACTTTACGCCCTATCACTTCGTTGCGTGATTACCGAATAGGTAACCTATTTATGAATAGCTTTATCTTTCAGATTCTGAATCCAATTCTATTGCCAAGTCCTGTGTTGGCAAGATTAATTCACCTATTTTTGTTTCGTTATAGCAACAACGTAATATTCTTAATAAGTAGTTTCTTGGGTTGGTTGGTAGGTCACATACTATTCAGCTATTTATGTAGACTACTCATAGTTCGTGTGGAAAAAGATTCACCACTACTTTATTTATTGGTAAAACGCGCCATTCATAGAACTTTTAGTATTATTCTTGTTATTAATGTAATATTCTGCTTGGGTAGAGCCCCATTGTCTTTTTGGACTAAAAAATTCCTAGATGAGACTAATGAGAAAGACCTAGATTTTTGGATGTCCGAATTCAAGGAACTAGAAATATTGTGGTGGATTTTCAAGCCATGGCCTATCTCTTTCTACGAGCCCTGGAGGACGAATCGGCCTCTACGATTCAAAAAGAATAGTCGATTCGACGGAAGTAGTCTCGTCAAAAGAAGAGTATCCACTTATTTTTTTGATAAATGTTTAATCGATGGAAAACAAAGGTTAACCTTTGCGGCGTTGCCTAGTCTGTCAATTCTTGAAAGATAATTAGAGGAATATTCAAAAAATTCGGATGTATCCACGGAAACCTATCCCTCATACCGGGACTGGATTTTAGAGAGACTGATAAGGAATGAAGCTTTTCAACAAGAGTTAAAGGACCGAATCGGATTATTAGATGCTGGGTCTACTTTTTGGAAAGCAATGGAAAAAAAGACTAGATTGACAAGTGAAAATAATACGAGATTACCTAACGTATACGATCCTTTTATCACTAATTCCTATCGTATAAGAATCCCGACTCCACAGACATTTTTGACAGTGAATGAACTAGATCGGACGATGAGAAAGGGATCGGAATCAGTGACAAATAAAGGATCAGTGGCAACTAGAAAGAGCAGTTACATCGGTAGAAACAGTTACAAGAAGCGGATTGAAGATTGGGTCTCTGCTAAAAATCGAAGATCGAGGCGTAGCAACAGGACCCCTCTCCCGTGGGAAACTTTACCGAGAAAAGCCCAACGCGTATTTCACTTCATGTTCGATAACCGACTAGTGTTCGATTTTGAAACACAAGACATTTTGAAAGGAATAAAATCTTCATCCAGCTTCGATGTGACTTGGGAACAAATATTTGATATTGATCCTATAGATCGAGCCCTGTTTTTGATTTATCTCGAAGAAGATTGTCGCAACTTAAGTCAAACCTCTCTCTCAGCTATACTCTCAATAAACGGCGAAAAGCGCTTCTCTGATCCGAGATACGAAACACGCTCAATCTATAAAATTGAGGATCTAGAAAAGTATTTGGCTCATGAGACTGAAATAATGTTTGATGCTCGATTCGATGTTCCAGGCGTGGAAAGTGATGTTCGTTATAGAAAATTACGAAATCTAGGGATTAGTATTGCGAAGACGAAACGTAAGACAATAAGACTAGTAAAACGATTTGCAAAAATATCTGATTTTCGTCGAAAAGTTGTGAAAGGGTCTATGCGGTCCAGGAGGCGCAAGGTTTTGGTTTGGGAAATGTTTCAGGAAAAAGCGCATTCACCCTTTTTCTTGAGATTGATGGAAATACCTAACCTCTTCCAATTACCCATCGAGGGATTGACAAGTTCAAATTCTGAAGGAATGATTATTGGCCCGGTAGGGCCGGCTGGTCTGCAATTCGAACAAGAACTAGACTTTTCCTCAGCCGCGAAAGGCTTAAGTGGATCAAAATCTGCTCGTTCAGCTATAGCGGCTAGATTGGATGTGGGTCCCATTCACAGTGGAAGGGGTTTATTGCTGGTCCTACAACCGAATTTTCGAAAATATATAAAATTACCTATATGTATAGCGTTTAAAAATTTTGGTCGTAGATTGTTACTTCAAGATTCTGAATGGGATAAGGATTGGAAGGAATGGAGGAAAGAGATTCATATTAAATGCACGTACGACGGCGAAGAATTTTCACCTAGTCGGTTTCCCGGTCGCTGGTTGAAGGAGGGCTTACAGATAAAGATTCTATATCCATTTCAATTGAAGCCTTGGCATACTCGTGGGAGGAATAAACGATCAACCATCCGGGAAGAAGTTATAAAGATCAAATCTACCAGGGATCAAGGATCAAAAAAAGGCAGTAGGTTAGAACGAAAAAGGTCCCAATTTACTTATTTAACAGCTTGGGGATTTCAAACAGATGTACCCTTTGGAACTATTAAAAAAGACCCTCCTTTTTGGAAACCCGTTCGAAGAGAGTTCATTCGGATTTGGAATAAGAATCTCTCGCTGCGAACCCAGCAAGTATATCGTTTCTATTCCAAATTCAATATAGCCAGGATACTGAGACCAAGTCTATTAAGGAGATTGAATCTATTCTTTGGAGTTGAAGAAACTTCAAATCACTCTGGTTGGAATGAGATTACTGGGAAAGAAACTTTAGCCATTAAGCATAAAAAGGAACTAGTAGAATCGAAATCAAATATTGGTAAAACAGGTGAAAGGTCGATTCATATTGACAATAAAGTTCAATCAATTGTTAATGCTGATGAAGGACTAGTTGCGGGTAGTAATGCGCACGGATTCGTGGATTTGTCAACCGGAAAGATCGTTAGAAACGAGCGGGATACCAAAACATTCCAGGTCAATGAATTAGTAATGGATCATAGACTGAGGGACACGAACCTTACCATTCCTCTGAAATTTGAAGGAGAAAGAATGGGTTTTGGGGGAATTACCTTGAAATTGCGCATATTGATTGCAGAAGTAAACGAAAAGTATTTCTTGGTAACATCAACATTATGTCAAAAAATTAACAGAGCTCTTGCTCATTACTCTAATGAATTTGCTGCGTTGCAGGCGCAGCTAGTAAAAGTGAGGAGTAACGCTATTGAGGTTTACGAGGAGACGGAAAACTCAACTTTATCTGTTTCCGGAACGAAGAATGAGGTGTCGCGGGTTGACCGTTTTCAATCACTATCTCAAGCTTATCTTTATGACAATGTGTGGAGCATGAGCATAAAGGGAAATTTAGATTTGAGTTTTATGGTGAATGGCACCGTGAAGAGCAGTAATTCTGGGGAAAAGACCGGATACACCGAGGATTGGGATAATGGTTCAACTTTGTATCAGCCTGGGAAACCTTGGGATTCTGCAGAGAATTCTTACGATGTCCTGGGCGATGACAGTTTCGTGGATTGTCTCGATGAGACCGGTAACAAAATTGTACATAAATTTATTAATGAACACATTAGGGAATCTGGAGAGGGGTGGGGGTTCCCCAAACAGCTCTGTGACTTAGATGCAAATAATTGGAATAAGTGGGTAGATTGTTTCTACAGATGCAACTTACCGCTGGAGGTGTGGCGTAATATAGCACCCCAGAAATGGAGAGTCGGTTTGGATAATTTGAACATACTCAAGAATATTGAGAAAAAAGTTTTAGATGAGCCGGAACAATATGTCCCTCGAGACAATTATTCCATCTATACGGAAAACCCCTTGCTTAGAGACCGAATCAAGAATTTTAATAAGCGCCGCAAATACAGTTATTCGTTACATAGTTTTATTGATTTTTTAAGAGATGCAGATACACAAGAATATCCTATGCGGCAAGACGCTCTCGCACAAAAGATTCATTCCGAGAATCGTATCGAGAAAATTACTAGAGTAGGGGGGAAGAACAGACCCTCTCATTCACAAATTTCTGATTCAGAATTGAATTCTAAATCAAAGTTTGATTTGATGTTATGGGTAGTTCCGGATTTCACGGGAATGAAAAGCATTTCTAGAAAAAAATCAAGATTGGAAAATCCTGTTTTGAAAGATGATGATGACGCTGATTACAGGGTAGTAAAATTATTAGATATAGATGATAGGTTTCAAGATACAGTGAATGAGATATACGAGATAACGTTAGATGAGAGAGAAAGTATTGATTACATATTTCGATGGAAATGGAAATCCAAAGCATTAGAGGGGGAGCTAGAGAGATTGAGGAACTTAACAGTCCTCATTAGCATATTGGGAAATGACCAAGATCTTACTGCGTTCCGTGTCAATATAGGTATAGATTCGGATCTATTGAATCTCTTTTTAAACACAACTAGACTTGGTGTTTTAAATAACTTATCTATTGTTTCGGCTCACCGTTTACCGCTAGTATTTGACGACCAAATTTTGATGTACAAAATTGTTAGCCCTTTATTAAAATTCAAGTATAGATTTAGAAATAGATTCAATAAACGGTTATACGAGGATATATATAATGGGTGTATATCACGTTTATCGCTCGTAGCGATAGAAGGAAAGAAAAAACAGTCTCATCTTTATAACATCGAGGATCTCCTGCTTCCGAGACGTCGCCGGGAATTGCGATTCCTTCGATCTCTACTAAATCTAGAGTCTCTAGAACCGGAAGAACAAGATTTAGATCCCATTCCCGGAATCGAACGGATCCACGGGAATAAGGATTCTAATCATTTGGGGATAAGTGAGGTCCAAAAAATTAAACGTTTCCTATGGCCCAGCCACCGTTTAGAAGAATTAGCTTGTGTAGGTAGATTCTGTTTCAATATCACTAACGAGAGTTGATTTGCCATGCTCAAGATACGGATGTATCCTATTATTCGAAATTGACGTAAGCAGAGGAATATAAAGCAAAAGCATAGGTTTAAACGTTTGCTTGATTGGGATTACCAAAATCCCGGTAATCCCAATCAAGTATTTGACATATCGATTAAATGATCTCCCACCGGCAAGCCGCGATACACATACCTGCTAATTGATAATGAACCGATCCTCAAACAGTGAGTCTGGGGCTTATTGCAATACCGTTTTTCAATTCAATTGAATTTTTTTTCCTCTCGCTCAAACTGATATTACTCCAATTGTCCAACTGGTGACTGAATCCTTTATAATCGGTTTGAAAGATAAAAAGCAATCATAATTATTATTGTTACTATGAATAAAAAGATATCTATTGATTTGTCGTTAATAGGTGGGAATAAAGATACAGGATCTGCCGGTTCCCAAGTCTACTATCTGACCCATCAAGTCTCAAAACTTACTTCTCATCTGGAATCGCACCTCAAAGACTATTCATCTCAAAGAGGTTTGTGGAAATTACTAGGCAAACGTAAACGTCTCTCAATCTATTTATCCGAGAAGAATCCAACTTTGTACAATAAAGTTATAAAAAATCTAAGTATTCGGGGATTAAAGGGGCGTTGATACAAACTCGCACAGGAAGTTGCTACTTCGACACATATTGTACAAAAAAAAATATCTATTTATTGACTGAAGCTAGATTTTGTAATATTTATTGGAAAGGAAACAATTTACGAGTATGCCTCTCAAAGAAATAGATCCAGTTACAGTGAGTCTGGGTCCTCATCATCCATCGATGCATGGTGTTCTTAGGCTTATTGTTACTCTAGATGGAGAAAATGTTGTTGATTGCGAACCAATATTAGGCTATTTACATAGAGGGATGGAAAAGATTGCCGAAAACCGGACGATTTTACAGTACCTTCCCTATGTAACAAGGTGGGATTACTTAGCCACCATGTTTACCGAAGCCGTAACAGTCAATGCACCAGAGAAATTGGCAAATATTCAAGTACCTGGAAGAGCTAGTTACATACGTGTAATCATGCTTGAATTAAGCCGAATAGCTTCCCACTTGTTGTGGCTTGGACCCTTTCTAGCGGATGTTGGTGCGCAGACTCCATTCTTTTACATATTCCGAGAAAGGGAAATGATTTATGATTTATTTGAAGCTGCTACGGGTATGCGAATGATGCATAATCATTTTCGTATCGGGGGGGTCGCTGCAGATCTACCGTATGGGTGGGTAGACAAATGCCTAGACTTCTGCGATTATTGTCTACCAAAGATTCATGAATACGAGCGACTAATTACGAATAATCCTATTTTTTTGGGACGGGTAAGGGGAATAGGTTTCGTTAGTAGGGAAGAAGCTATCAATTGGGGCTTATCGGGGCCCGTATTACGAGCCTCAGGGGTTCAGTGGGATCTCCGCAAGATTGATCATTATGAATGTTATGATAACTTGGATTGGCAGATCCAGTGGCAAACAGAGGGAGATTCGTTGGCTCGTTATTTGGTACGAATTGGCGAAATGAAAGAGTCTATTAGAATTATTCAACAAGCATTGAAACTTCTTCCAGGAGGTCCATATGAGAATTTGGAAGGTCGACGCTTCAGCCAGCAACAAGGAGAAGCAGAATGGAATGATTTCAATTATCAATTTGTTGGCAAGAAATCCTCTCCCACTCTTAAGTTACCTAAGCAGGAACATTATGTAAGAGTAGAAGCCCCCAAGGGAGAATTAGGAGTTTTTTTGATTGGAGATGATAGTGTTTTCCCTTGGAGATGGAAGATTCGTCCACCTGGTTTTACAAATCTACAGATTCTTTCTCAATTGATAAAAGGAATGAAGCTAGCAGATATTATGACAATATTAGGTAGTATAGACATTATTATGGGAGAGGTTGATCGTTGAAACGGTAACTGGTATCGAAACTTACGGAGAACAAGTAGTTCATTCATTTGATGAATTAGGAATTGCAAAAGATTATTTTGAATTAATTTGGATTTTAGTCTCTATCCTTATCTTAGTTATAGGGGTTACAACAGGAGTATTAGTCATCGTATGGCTCGAGTGAAAAGTGTCCGCGGGGGTGCAGCAGCGTATCGGACCGGAATACGCAGGTCCGTTGGGAATTACCCAATCTCTAGCAGATGGAATCAAGCTTCTTTTAAAGGAAGACATTGTTCCAGCCAGGGGCGACACTTGGTTATTCAATATTGGACCAGCCGTGGTAGTCACACCAGTTTTCATAAGTCATTTGGTAATACCTTTTGGTCAACATATTATTCTATCTGATCTGAGTATAGGTGCTTCTTTTTGGATCGCTATCCCAAGCATTGTACCCCTAGGTCTTCTCATGGCAGGGTATGGCTCAAATAATAAATATTCTTTTCTGGGTGGTCTTAGAGCCGCTGCCCAATCTATCAGTTACGAAATACCCCTGGCTTTATGCATCTTGTCCATATCCCTACGTGCGATTCGGCGAGTAGGAATCGGAGTAGATACTTAAAAAAAAAAAAAAGATAGAAATCTTCGTTGATTGACTAAACTAAATAGTCATTTGGGTGAGATCGAACAGCGTTTCGCAGTTATTGGGTCGAGTCCCATTCCCCATGTACGGGCGTAAAAGCATATCCGAGCGGTAGACACCGCTTCACCCCAGGTCTACATCGAGGCTTGAAGCGGGAACGGGGAATAGTCGAGTTTTAAGGATTAAGCAGGAGTGGATGGTCAGGAACACCAATATACGCAAGAGACTTGTAAGGTAGAGGGAAGGGTATATAGAAAGCGGGTACGGGTAAAGCGTAAAACTACTCAAATAAAATCTTTCTCTATCTCTTTTTTCTTTTACCGGATGAGAGAGACTCAGCTTCGGTAGGGGTGACTGAGTGGTACATCTCGAAAATCCCAGTCTCGAGTATATTCCTATCCACTTCAATCATGACTATTTGGAACGAAGTAACCCTTGCAGCAGTTTCCCGATTCTAGTAAAAAATAAAATAATAATTGGATTAATGCCAACAATCAGTCATTTGTTTGTGAGATTGTGGGTTGTTAAACCGGGGAGATTATTAAGATAATCGTTCCAGGATTTCCCTCCCCAAATGCGGGTAAATATTTTTATAGACGGAGATGTATGGTAAGCTTCAGAAGCTCATGGAACATTTTAACCCATATTGAAAAAGGACTGAGAGGGTGGAGATGGATTCGGAAGCGGTTACTTCTTGTAGCAAACGGAATCTCATCGGTTAGGATTGAGGGGGATCTCCATACAGCGGTGTCGCAGATGATAATCTTAAATCATTGACCCTTCTCGATCGAATCGATGAGGAGCCGTATGAAATCCCAACTTCATGTACGGTTCTGAATTAGAGGTGGTAACTAGAACCATACCGTCGACTATCCTTATCCGGCAGCTTGAGTACAGTTGATATAGTTGAAACGCAATCTAGATATGGTTTTTGGGGATGGAACTTGTGGCGTCAACCCATAGGTTTCATAGCGTTCTTCATTTCGTCATTGGCAGAATGTGAGAGATTACCGTTCGACTTACCTGAAGCGGAAGAAGAACTAGTAGCTGGTTATCAAACTGAGTATTCGGGAATAAAATTTGGTTTATTTTATGTTGGTTCTTATCCGAATCCATCGGTTTCTCCATCATTTGTAACGGTTCTTTATTCGGGTGGATGGGATTCATCAATTCCTTTTTTTACAAAACTTGGGCAAAATTCCCTATCTTGGGGTCTTAGCGGCGCATCCTTCGATTTATTGAAAATAGTGATAGATATCGTTATTACATCATCTAAATCTTATTTATTGTTATTTATCTCCATTTCGACAAGACGGACTTTGCCCAGAGTAAGAATAGATCAATTATTGGATCTCGGATGGAAATTTCTTTTGCCGATTGCTCCGGGAAATCTGTTGCTGACAGCTCCGTTTCAACTTCTGTCACTCAAATAGTATACGCTTTTATTTACTCCAATATTCCTCCAAGTTAAATCTATTAAATCTATTTAATAGATTTTTATTTTTTAGAGAGATAAATATATTTATCTATTTATAAGAAAATAAAAAATTAGATTAGGTTTATCTATCATATGTTTCCCACACTAATTAAATTTCGGAATTATGGGCAACAAGCCATAGAAGCTGCAAAATACATTGGTCAAGGTTTTGCGGTTACTTCAGATCATTTGAATCGCTCACCGATAACTATCCAATATCCGTATGAAAAAATTGTATCATCCGAACGATTTCGTGGACGCATCCATTTTGAATTCGACAAATGTATCGCTTGTGAGGTATGCGTCCGGGTATGTCCAATCAATCTGCCTGTTGTTGATTGGAAACTAATAAGAAGCATTAGAAAGAAACAATTGAAGAGTTATAGCACTGATTTCGGAGTTTGCATCTTCCGTGGAAATTGTGTCGAATACTGCCCAACCAATTGTTTGTCAATGACTGAAGAGTATGAACTTTCGAGTTATGATCGTCATGAATTGAATTATGATCAAATGGCTTCGGGGCGTCTACCCCTTTCCATCTCCCAAGATTTTTCAGTCCAAACAGTTTCAGCAAGTTACCTATCCAAAAGAGTTATGGGTAGATATTCCGAAAATCAAACCATCACTCGTAGTACCAATTGAATATTTTGAGAGATGAATCGACTCATCTTGTTATCTGTGATAAAGAGATGGGGGTTGCTAAAAAAAGAGAAAGAGAGGGAATATATATACTGGAGATGATAAAAAAAAATTGAGCAATTGTGTATAACGAATTTATCCGAATCAGTTCATGAAGCTATTTTGACATTACTAGAGTTGGGTATTCTACTAGGAAGTTTGGGGGTAGTAGCACTCGCTAATGTGGTTCATTCTGCTTTTCTTCCCGGGCTGGTTTTCACCCGTATATCCCTATCATATATCGTATTGAATGCTGATTTTGTAGCTGCCGCGCAATCGCTTGTTTATGTAGGAGCTATAAATGTTTTAATTGTGTCTGCCGTAACGGTTACTGATGAACCCACGAGTTCCAATTCACCCACTAATTGGAGTACGGGGCATTTCATTACTTTGGGAGCTTGTACGGGTCTTTCTTCACTATTAACCATTATGATTAATAGTACAAAATGGTCTAATATATGTTTCATTAATCGATCGAAGATTCTTGTGGGAGAGACCCCGGGGAATAACGTCCAAGAACTTGGATATCAATTATTAACCACTTTTCTAGTTCCGTTTGAACTTCTTTCCATACTTCTTTTAGTTGCTCTGATAGGAGCAATTACCCTGGCCCGCAACGAAGAAGTAACCACAATGAATGAAGGGTCTGTTTCGTCATCTCGGAATAACTCTTCATTTTTCTGATCAATCTCGACCTTATTGAAATAGAAAGGTTAGAAGAGACAGCCGTGTAAAAATGACCTATCATGTTTTCTAGAGAGGAGGTTAATACATCACGCTTGAACACGGACTAGTGCTAGGTGCTTATCTATATTGTATTGGTTTCTTTGGGTTAATCACGAGTCGAAACACGGTTAGGGCACTCACGCGTCTTGAGCCAATTTTTAATGCAGTTAATATTAATTTTGCGACATTCTCCAATTTTTTTGATAATCAGCGATTGGGTGGAGAAATATTTTCTTTATTCATAATAGCCGTTGCGGCTGCTGAAGCTGCTATTGGATTAGCCCCCGCTCTTGTTATTCAGCGAAACAGAAGATCGACTCGTATCGATCAATTCGATCTGTTAAAATGGTAATTGATCAGTAAATACAGCGTTTCTCTAAATCTAATCAATTTGGTGTTCAATTGAAGAACGGGTATTGCTACCGATGGAACCGTGTTACTGTCCCCCCCCTCTTTGATAACTAAGTTTCTCTCCTTATCCTATACTTCTATATTCTTATTTTTTATTTTATCAAAAATAAGGTAATGAAAAAAAAGGAATAATTCTCTATAAGCATTAGATCCGATCAGGTAAATCATATAAAGAAAGGGAATGTTTCACTTAATGATCAAGAGTATCGACGTAAGGGGTGGGAAGAAAGAGGTGTATCCTAACCATTTAAATAAAAGAATATTTTTGGTATATCAATCTGATAGGAGTAAATAGACTCAATGGCACATTCAGTGAAAATCTATGATACATGTATCGGTTGTACTCAATGCGTAAGAGCATGTCCCACAGATGTATTGGAAATGATACCCTGGGATGGGTGTAAAGCCAATCAAATAGCTCCTGCTCCTAGAACAGAAGATTGTGTAGGTTGTAAGAGATGTGAATCCGCTCGTCCAACAGATTTTTTGAGTGTACGCGTCTACTTGGGAGCTGAAACTACTCGCAGTATGGGTCTAGCTTATTGATTAGCCGGTAGAGGTAGAAATAAATTAAGAAAAATTAATTTTCACTTTATTTCGACTCATACTCGAGGCTTCATGATCATGAAGTCTGGGTATGAGTCGGGATATTCAGCTTATACAGTCCTTTCTATCAAAAATTATTTTCTATTCATGATGAGTAACGTACCTCGGCTAACGATAATCGTTCTCTTTCCAATTTTTGCAAGTCTGCTACTTCCGATGCTGCCTCGTAACGGAAATAGAATCATTCGATGGTATACCCCGGGCATCCGTATACTAGAATTTCTAATAATCATTTATATTTTTCATTGTCACTTCCGAATCGATTACCAACCTATTCAATTGATAGAGAACTTTAACTGGATAAACTCTATTAAATTTCATTGGGGCTTAGGTATTGACGGACTTTCTATGGGTCTCATTCTACTAACAGGTTTTGTTACTACTTCAGCAACCCCAGCAGCTTGGCCGATCACGCGTAATACACGGCTATTCTATTTTCTAATGTTAGTTATGTATAGCGGCCAAATAGGATTATTTGCTTCTCAAGACATTTTGCTTTTCTTTTTCATGCGGGAGCTAGAACTAATTCCAATCTATTTACTTTTATGCTTGTGGGGTGGAAAGAGACGCTCATACTCAGCCACAAAATTTATCTTATACACAGCCGGTGGTTCCATCTTTCTCTTAGTAGCAGCTTTAACTATGAGTTTCTACGGAACTGAGATACCCTCTTTTGATATTCAAGACTTGACAAATAAATCGTACCCCATATCATTGGAAGTACTTTGTTACTTGGGGTTTTTAACCGCCTATGCTGCGAAATTACCAATCTTTCCCTTTCATACTTGGTTGCCAGACACTCATGGAGAGGCGCATTACAGTACGTGTATGTTACTAGCTGGAGTATTATTAAAAATGGGAGGATACGGGTTGATCCGAATAAATTTGGAGTTATTGACCCACGCACATTCCATATTTGGATCATGGTTGGTACTGTTTGGAGCAATCCAGATTGTATACGCTTCTATGATTTCTATGAGTCAGCGCAACCTTAAGAGAAGAATAGCCTATTCATCAATATCCCATATGGGTTTTGTAACCATCGGAATTGGTTCCTTGACAAATACGGGTATTAGTGGAGCTATATTACAAATGATTTCCCATGGTTTAATAGGTGCAGCTCCGTTTTTCCTTGCGGGTACTTGTTACGATAGAACCCGTACCCTTTCTCTCGACCAACTAGGAGGGATTGCAATTCCAATGCCTAGACTATTTACCATGTTTAGTATCTTCTCACTGGCATCTCTCGCGTTGCCGGGAATGAGTGGGTTTGCATCAGAATTATTGGTATTCCCAGGAGTCGTTACTAATAAGCAATATTCGTCTCTATTTAAAGTGGCGGTTACAGTAGTAGAAGCAACTGGTACAGCATCAACTCCCATCTATTTGTTATCTATGTTACGTCGAATATTTTATGGGTACAGACCAGCCAACGAATCGAATCCGTATCTAATTGATTTTGGTCCAAGGGAATTATTTATTTCGATTTGTCTCTTCCTACCAATACTAGGTATCGGTCTATACCCGAATATGATTTTAAATCTATGGAATAGTAAAGTACTCTCGATCTTGTTCTCATATTCCCTTATGGAATGAAGAAAAAACGAGAAGTAACCATACTTTAAAATTAGACTTTTTTTTTTACAAATTGATAGCAAAATGCCAAGATTTGTTTTGTCTTCGATCCTTATTTAGTAAAAGAGTTTACCAATCTCAGTAACGTCATTTCAGGAATATTCGTATGATAACGTTGCCCCACGAATATCTGTATAGGGAACCGATACTACGAGTTGCCATAAATGGGGATGGAGAAACAGAAACAAACAGATAAGTAGATACAACTTTTTACTATTTATCTTTTAAATGTTTGTTTCTGCTCGTCCCTCTTTCTAGTTATTATTCAAGTAATCAATTAAATTTGGTTATACAGGAATTGAGAAAACCCCTTAAATTAGTAAAGTGCCTCACTTTATTCTTCTTTTTTTTTTCATTCACTTTCATTTTCCTTGTTCTCAGATTAACCATCCATAGTTGTGTAATCCAATTCCCGATGGATTGACGCCCGAAAAACGAATCCAAACCAAAAAGAATCCTGTAGATGCCACCGCGGCAGGTCCCTCTCCACCCCAACTCTTAGTTATCTTGGTATGAAGATAAATAGCATGTATTAGCCAAGTCACTAATGCCCAAGTTTCTTTAGGATCCCAGCTCCAGTAAGATCCCCATGCTTCATTAGCCCACACCGCTCCGGAAAGAATACCAATAGTTAGAAAGGAAAAACCTAGGCTTATAATTTGATAAGCCCATTGATCCAATTGATTAATCAACTGGCACTTCTTTGAATTTAGGGATAACAAATAGAAAGGATTCTCCACGTCAGTTTGTTTTTGATCGTGATAATAACTATTCGTGTTCAATAATCGAACGCACAACTTGTGATTCAAGTTGGAAATAGAAGATCTATTCGTTTTATCAGAATAAATAATCGATAAAGAGATTGCTGATAGGGATCCACGTAACAGAGTTGCATGGCTCAGTAACATCATACTTACATGCATCATTAACCGATGGGACTGCAAAGCGGGTACTAACTGCGTGGATTGTTGCATCCCTCCAGGAAGACCTGAAGTTGCAAAGGCATGAGTCGGCATAGCACCTGGTGCTGTGACTGCACCTGACCAGTCATTCTGATTTCTAACTTTCAATATTATGTACGATAGGGAGAAGCTCCATGAAAGGAACATGGATGATTCATATAGATTGCTCGACGGTAAGTGCTTGGTTTGGACCCAACGAATTATCATAAATCCTGTTGTACGAATAAAAGCAATTGTCATACCTTTTCCGCTCAAACTATTCAGTTTATGAGGCCTACAAGCTAGATCGATCCAATGCGGCAGAGTAACAGTAAAAAGCATAAGAAAGGGAATGTGAGCAAATATGCGCTCTATATCAATGTACATCGTAATGAAAAAGGACCAGTGAATTAATCAGATTCGATCAGTATCAAATTAATTAGTATTAAGCAGCTTATACCATCTATTTTTCATTTCAGAAAGAGAAAGATAGAAAATGGTAGCTTTATTACGCGAAGTTGAAAATAAAAAAAAAAAGATATTAGAACCTTATTCCCATTACATTCAATAGATTTATCGAATAATGCTTATTCCAGGTTCAACTTTTTTTGTACTTTGCACTGGAATGCCGCTACTCGGACTCGAACCGAGATGCTCTAGCACTGCTTCCTAAGAGCAGCGTGTCTACCGATTTCACCATAGCGGCTTATCATTCACCCAAGTTTAGTTTATCATAGTCTCGGATAATAGGTCAATATTTCATCTTTTTTTTTTAATGAACAGGAAGGATATACAGGCGAATAGAGAGTAAGAGTAAAAAAGAAGCATTTGCTTGATGTAGGATTGAATCCGTATCGATATTTGATGCTATACTTGCATGGAGGTAACGGAATATAGCGCAGTTTGGTAGCGCGCCATCTTGGGGTGATGGAGGTCGCGGGTTCAAATCCTGCTATTCCGAGTAGAGGGAAAAAATAACAACTAATAGTGATATAGTGAATCCCAAATCCTATATGCGATATTTTAGTTTAAGTAATTAACAATGTGATACTCCCTTATATATATATATATGGAGAGAGAGGAGGGGCTTTCCTATCTTGAAGTACAAGGAAAAAGAGTCTTTTTCCGTATTAGACGTACTATCGAGACATCTACCGCTCCCCGCCCTCACCCCCCCCCCCTCCCCTATGTACCGCTTCGATTAGTCAATGACTAATCTCTATCTATCAGTGTAAAAAATCATTTGGTTACGATAAATAAAGATGTCTAGTCTAGTATTTTGGCGTGATTCTGCTATTATGTCTCAATCAATGATATATGAAACGCTTCGCTTGCCAGTTGAGTCTATTTCTGTGACGAATATGGTTGAATCTCCTAATTATGCGTGTTGGAACAATGAGATGAGCATAAGATATTAGATCTTTTTTATAGATCGCAACAGATTGGCAAAAGGATTGAAACAGTCCTTGTCAGCTAACGTTATTGATAATGGAAGGTTGACAAATGAGATATGTATACTTATTAAGCTGAAACTTATACAGAGCAAACGAAGTGCTAAATATTTAGCACTTTCTAGATAAATGGGTATTATCAACCCTTGATTTTAATTAATCAGATATTTAAAAAATCTTATTTCACTTAGCCGGTACCGTAGCAAGAGATAAGACTCTTTTTTAGTCTCTGGGATTCAATACTCGCCTTACAAAATTCTGTTCCCGATTTCTTATCAAAACAATACCCAATTAGTAAGTTGTTACTAACTCTCTATTACTAATTCGATGAATGCTTGTCGGATAAACGTGAGTCTTTTTGTTTTTGTATAGACTAAACTGGACCATCTTATTGTTACTACTATTTAAATGAAAGTTGAGGGTCTCTGTATGATGCAAACACAGACTATCAATAATGAAGAAAGGATATTCATATATAGAATTTATCTATCTATATATATAGATATTTTTTTTTGGGGGGGGGGGGAAATACTAAGTCTAGGTTACCAATTAATCAATTAAGCTGTAAATATCGCTGATTGTTATAACTCTTCCCACTTCATATTTTTCTACTTTAATCAGTTATTTTTGTAGTCTTCGTGACTAATCACAAAAAGATACTATTAATTTGTTCCAGAGATTTTTTCGTTTGTTATATAATAAAAACTTTTTGAACGACCAGTTAAAATGGATTGGGCTAAAGAAAAAGCTTTTGATGCTACTTTCACCGATTTAGCCCTCCACACATGGTTACGAATTCTTTTCCTTGACCCGGAGGTACGTTTCTTTGGAACTGCCATAAGGAAATATATATTTAAAGTCTATGATTGAATTGAGAGGGTTAACTATATTGATACGTATCAATAGAATAGATATAATGAGGGAAAAGAAGAAATGAATGATGCAAGTAAAAAGGAATAAAAAAGATCCATAGACTTACGTTTTTGTTACATTAATCTTCTAAGTAACTAGTGGTTGATACAAGAAATCAGTTAGCAATCATTTAATTCTTTGCCGTTAAAACAGATAGAATCGACCACGAATCGGATCAAACTTTCTCTGTATCCAAATTTTCTTCATGTTTTCTTCTTAGAATGGATCTTTTGTATCACTATTTTATTTCCGAAACAAGGGTGTAGGATCCTTCCTCTAACAGTTGCATCACTCAACCATGGATGTCCAATACTGATTTCGGATCCACGACGAATAAGTGAGACTCGATTTATCGATACTTTCATATTGTACCCTGATATGTCTTGAAGTGACGCGAAGTGACGAACGTCATAAAATCTTCCTGGTTCCACTCGGAGTTGTTTCCCACCGACGTCAATTATTGCATATCTATTCATTACGATTTTTTTTTTACTGAAAAAGGGGTTTGTAAAACCAATTGATTTGGGATTGAAAACTGTAATTTAGATAAGTATCTCCAACGTATTTAGATCTTGTCAAGTTTTTTGCGTTTTGCTGCAAAGATTCAATTGGGATAGAAGACAAATAACTTCTCTAGTTACATACTAATAATCTTATTCCATTCTTTATTGTTCCTTTTTCAGAAGTAAAAAAAAAAAGTAAAACAACAAATTCAATTCAAATTTAATATGTTCGTGTCTTTTTCATACGAATATGCTTGGATCGTTCCTTTATGTCCACTAGTAGCTTCCGGCTCAACTGGATCAGTATCGTTCTTCTTCCCAAAAGCCGCCAAAGGTCTACGTCGCTCCTGTGCCGCGCTCAGTGTTCTCTCACTAACTGTTTCTATGTTTATTTCCTTTATTCTATTCTGGCAACAGAATGTTAATCACTCCACTCACCAGTATTTGTGGTCGTGGATCCTTAAAGATGAGATTTCCATGAAAATAGGTTTCCTGATAGATCCGCTCACTCTTATTATGTCAATATTAGTTACTACTGTAGGTATCTCAGTCACGATTTACAGTGATAGTTATACGTGTCACGACTAAGGATATGTAAGGTTTTCCACTTATTTGAGTTTGTTCACCGCGTCAATGCTAGGATTAGTCTTCAGTCCCAACTTGATACAGATTTATGTGTTCTGGGAATTAGTAGGGATGCGTTCTTACTCGCTAATAGGTTTCTGGTTTGCGCGACCAAGTGCTGCCAATGCCTGTCAAAAAGCTTTTGTGACCAACCGTATAGGAGATTTTGGATTATTGCTGGGTATATTGGGTATCTATTGGATAACCGGTAGCTTCGAGATTTGTGAATTGTGTGATTGATTTGTTGAGTTAATTAGTAGCGGTAGTGTTAACCCCGTCCTCGCTAATATAATAGCTCTTCTACTATTTTTAGGTCCAGTGGCTAAGTCTGCACAATTTCCACTCCACGTATGGTTACCAGATGCAATGGAGGGACCCACCCCTATATCGGCTCTCATACATGCCGCTACTATGGTAGCTGCTGGAATCTTTTTTGTAGCTCGAATCCTTAACCTCATTGAAATATTACCTTTGAGCATGGGTGTTATTTCTTGGGTAGGTGGAACAACAGCCCTATTGGGGGCGACATTGGCCCTCACTCAGAGGGATCTCAAGAAGGGTTTAGCTCATTCCACTATGTCTCAGTTGGGATATATGGTGTTAGCCTTGGGCATTGGTGCTTATCGATCTGCTCCGTCTCATCTTATCACACACGCTTATTCCAAAGCCTCATCATTTCTCGGATCTGGTTCAGTAATTCATTCGATGGAAAAAGTGGTTGGATACTCTCCCATTAAGAATCAAAATATGCTTCTCATGGGTGGTTTACGGAAGTGTATGCCAATTACCGGAACTACTTCTTTTTCAGGTACTCTTTCTCTATGTGGTATACCACCACTAGCCTGTTTCTGGTCTAAAGATGAAATTACTGCAGAGAGTCGGTTATGTTCCTCTTACCTTGGATGGATAGCTTCCATCACAGTCGGTTTCACTGCATCTTACATGTTTCGTATTTACTTCCTCACATTTGAGGGAGATTTTCGTGCCAATGATATTGATCACACCAATTTTGGCAATTCTCGTTTATCCGGTAATAGTATTAATTTATGGGGGGAACCCGAAATAGAATCAGCAATTGAAAAAATTATTGACGATTCTGTGTCCTCACAAAACGTGGAGGTTGCAGAAGCCCTTCCAGTTGCATATTCTGCTAAAGAGAATCCGGCTCATGAAGAAATAAATCAAACATATGCCGACGTGTCCCACTCTCACAATGTACTACATCCCGAAGAATCAGATTTTGCTATGGTACTGCCTCTAATAGTGCTGGTAATACCTACTCTATTGGCTGGGTCGATAGGAGTCAATTCTATTCAAAAAGAGACTGGCCTTGATTCATTGTCCCAATGGTTGATTCCCCTCGTTGTTCCTATCAAACTCACTAAAGATTTGGTAGAACTCTTGGTAGATTCAATCGGTTCGATCAGTTTATCTTTCGTTGGAATATTCATTTCCTATGTAATGTATAGACCAAATTCTTTTTGTGAAATAAAAACTTATAAATCTATTAAGAATAGCAATTTTTTAGATGAGAATTTGTTGAGTCCGTTCGGACATTTCATTCAAGGTTGGTCACTAAATCGAGGTTACATCGATTATTACTACAATGTCTACTTCGTAAAAACTACAGTCTTTCTGAGTAAGCTAGTCGTATTTTTTGATCAATGGGTAATCGATGGAATTATCAATGGAACTGGTGTTTCGAGCCTTTTTGGCGGGGAGGGTGCAAAATACGGGGGAAGTGGTAGAATATCTTATTATTCATTTGGATTAATTACTGGAATTATCCCACTACTATTACTAACAGTTGTCGCTTCTCCAGTTACTTAAGAAAGGCTCCAATTCGTGTTCATTTCTTCCGACTACTCCTCATCTTCCTCATCTTCCCCATCTCTATCTCTTTCCTTTTTCTTTTCTTTATTCTCCCTATTACTATTGAAAGATATTCCTTCTACTTCTATGAGGTAAAAGAATCCTGTGGCTATTCTACTATGCTTCTCGGAAGGGGGGGAATAGAAACTATTGATTGGTGATTGATCGATACAGATCATGGGGGGTGGGCAATCAATCATGGCCAAGATCGACCACACCAGCCCCCCCCCCCATGATTCTGGGGCTCTATTCAAATAGGATTGCTATCGCTGCCGCTTCTTCCTATAATAGGAGTTAGGGTGTACGCGAAGTTTACGAAATAAATGTCAGAGGAAGCTTAACGTCTTGCAGATTCAGAGGCGGCTCAAAGAACAAGGGTCATTAAATGTGTATGAGACTAAATTCCCTACCATTTTCCTCGGTAGCTCAGCGGTAGAGCGGTCGGCTGTTAACCGATTGGTCGTAGGTTCAAATCCTACCCGGGGAGATTCATCTATTTCCGGTGGAATGAAAGATGGTTTAGATGATGGAGATGATGACGCTTCTTTCCAATAAAAGAACTTGATTCGCGCTAAAAAAGGGGAAGGTACATTCTCATAATATCCTAAAGAATTTACATTATCTACATCAAAAACTCCCAGTGATAGGATAGTTGTCTTTCACCCATATGCCAAATCAAATCACGTTGGACTATAGCCCATAAACCAGTGAGGGATTCACTATTTCAAGCTCCAATAATTGATGAAAGAACCCATAAGTTCCCCTCTTTTGGATAATCCAATGCTTCTAAGGGCCCTATTTAAGCGTCGCTTCTTCGAGAATCCCCACTTCACTCCGGTGTACTGAATGATTGGGATAAGCGAATCAATCAGTCACCTCGAGAGTGAATCCACAAAAAGGATCTATTCCGAACAGGATATTGAAAAGTTGCTTCCCTATAAACCGCTTCCCATACTCCCTATAGAAGAAATTCTTATTCTTCCTTGATTTTACTTTTTTTTTTTTTTGTCAAGTAGAAAGACTCATATAGGAAATGATCTATCCTTTTTTTTAATCATTTTAGATGCTACAAGCAGAATCTTATTGTATCAGTAAAAGGAAAAGATAGATCTTCCTTCTACTGATTCGACTTCTAAATACCTCTATATTGCTAGAGATCTAGACTGAATGAAGAGTATCTAAGATTTTCTTATATGATATTGAACTTTCATTAAAAAATTGTTTCGTTATTTGATCCAGTGACGTCCCACCAAACCGGAACGGATTGAATAGATATTAATAAGTTTCAAGCAACATATTATAGATAAGAAAATCCTTAAATGGGGAACGGTTCCGTCTCATCCATCTATTTCTATGAACCAGAAGCCTAAAACGAATAAATCGCTCTTGCAAATCTTCTATTACAATGCTTTGATACAAGTGAATGGGAACAAATATCTGTGGATATTGCAGATGTATATGCATAAACTAAGTTTCTTTGACGTATTCGGAATGTCGCTCCTCATCCAAAGGGAATTTATTCCACCGCTTAATAGATGATTCAGCTATCGATTTCGGATCATATCCACGATAGAGAAAGAAATTCTTAATCTTTTCATTTGAGAAATGTTTTTCGCGCTCCCTTCTCATACCGTAAGTGACGTAAAGCCTCCGCACCAGTTCTTGCTTCGCTAATAAACTACGACGCGAGGAAGGAATGTTATGATCCGGCTGGAACAGAAGCATAGGGTCCCAGATGAAGCGCCCCCCTAAGAATCGAGTCGGTTCATCGGATCGATTACATTGTGTTTCATATTGATTAGATGAGTCGGAGATTCCCAATTCGAGAAATTGCTCACGTAACGAGATATTATCCAATCGGTCTTCCAATCTTTTAATATATCTTTGTCTCAACCTACCTAAAGCTCTCTTATAACTGAAAAGATATCCTTTTTTCTCATACGATCTATTTTCACTATACTTAATCTTATTCAATTCGAAATCCCGTTGGGGTATTTGATTCTGATTTTGGTAAAGGAGGATTAGATTATACAAATTATTGAATTCGGATAAGACTCTTATCGATTCATAAGTACCACTTCGCATGAAACTGAGGCGCCACGCCTTAGGGGACCAAGTAATCTCACGCGATACTTCCGTCGGAATTAAGTCTATTTCGGGTGACTGTTTCATTTCGAAGTCGGTTGGAAAATGAAACACCCCTTTTCTCGTAGATTTGGAAGAACGACTTGTATAGATTATATCTGAACAGTACCTGGGTTCAGTAGGAGAAGGAAAAGAAAGACTATTATTGGATCGACTTCTGCTTCTACAGATTTCTGAACATGAGAAATCCTTCGAAAGGTTTTCTAGAACACCACACGCTAGGTTAAACTCATTCTCTACAAGTTTATCAATAACAATGGAATTTTCTTTCTTTCTCATATCCATTTTGAACGAATCGCGAGCCGCTAATCCAGCCAGTAGCCCTAGGATATGCGAAAATAGAGTGAATTCCTTAATTGTTGACTCGGTTATTGAAGGTTCCACATACCAGTTAGACAAATGATAAAATCGCCTCTTTGATACATTACTACCAATAAATAGAATATTTGTGGGATAAGTATCTATCAAACTATTTTTTAGAATAGCTTCTCCTATCCTGTGAGAAGAGATTTCGTATTCAGAACTGGATTCTATTCCATTGCCCATATAAGTAACAATTGAATGTTGTCTATGTGAAGCTAATCCAATTGCATCACTACATACAATATTTTTCCTTTTGGAAGTACCGATTAATAACGCTTCATTAGCAGAAAAGAATAAATCTCGTTTGCTATAACCCGTAGTTCCAGACCCAGTACCTTCAAGAAGAGGCGGATTAGCCTCTATTTCGAAGCCTTTGATACGTAAGAGAATTGACAATTCTTTCTGACGTTGACACCTGTTGGACTTTCGGAAATTTATCAATTAGTTTAACCGGTTCGGAGCTATTGGAGCTGGATCTACCCTTGCAGGTACATGGGTCGAAGCAATAACAATATTCTTACGAATACGAGAATTACTGCGCCCATTACCAATACTCCTCAATATTGGGCAAAGTAAGAATCTGGGATCAGCTTCTAGTCTATGATACGAGCGATGAACATTCAATTCATGAATATCTTGAATCCATATTGTACAGGGAGACACCTCTCTCGCTATTGCAAAAATGAGATTTAATCGGTGTACGCTCTCTTTCGAGATGAAATTTCCATGTACATTATTGAAATATGATCGATTGTATAGCAACTTCCTTAGTGGTAGCCTCATCAACGGAAAGTAGGAATTGGATGCTACATCCCTAATAACGGAAGATCGTCCAGTTTCTATGGGTCCTACTACCGGAATTCCTTTAGATGATAATAATCCTGATTAGAGTGAGATAGGTATGTCACGACATGGCATATTCAGAATGCCTCTTCGTCTCGTCGTTGCTGAAAATAGAATATTTCTCTCGGGGGCGGAAAGAGCCCACTTCTCCGCAGGATCCAACTTACGGATCTTGTAACTTAATAGATCATTTTGACGGAATTGATGTAGGTATGCCAAAACATTAGATCTTTCTTGTGGGGAAGGTTCATGATCAATCTCATTGCTCGATAAATCAGAATTGGAACTCAATTTCGACTCATACTTGGAAATAATCTTATTCGTTACTAAATATTGAGCCAATAGTTCTTTCTTACTATTAAGGGTATCGGAGCTTTCCCTACAAAGTATCCATGAATCTAGTTCATTTTTCACGAAGGAGAAAAAGATTATATTATTTATATAATTCAAGAATCTCTTCAAAGAATAGATTAGTAGATCTTTCGTTTACATTTACCTTGTCGAAGGGGAATACATTACCTTTTTCAAATAGGATCCCCGCATTGGGTCTATTAAATATCCAATAGTATCGAAACGTTTCCATGAATGAAGGGAATTAGAACCCGAAACGGCAGACAAATGGTGCTTGGAGAATGCAAGAACGAATAATATTGAGAGAATAAGGTAAGACAAGATAGACTTATTGGAAAATTGAGATACTGACCATCCTGAATGTGACATCTTCGTTTCATTAGTAATTTCTTTGAAAAGAAGAAGATCTATCTTGGATAATATGGTATTGATAGAATCACTTTTGAATCTCAATTCTAGGCTTTGGAATAAATAAGCTTTGGCACCATCTATATCCTCAGCAATTCTTTCATAAATTCTAGGGAGATTATGATTCGAGTCATCACTTATTTTAAGTACTATTTCTGGATATGTTTCTCTGATCGAATCGTAGAAGTATCTCCACCGGGTAGGGGTAAAGAACCAAGGTATATACTCTCTGAATAGGCTCCATTTTTCACAGATATTTTCTTTCCAAAAGATCCAAGAGATCTTATATTTGTTCAAATCTTTTGATAATTCATTGAAATTGATGAAATGGGATGGACGGATAGGCTCTTTCCGGATATATGGATCTGCAAACTTCGTATCTTCGTGCAGAACCTTCTTCCCAATCAATCCTTTTAGAGATCTTGATGTTACATCGTTGCGTAATGAGAATCTTAGCGACCAATAAAGCGTTTCCAATTCTTCTGGTTCCCAGAAAGAACCAATAGATGGATCGTTTTGATAGAATCGATTCTTGGTGGAAACATTCCCCGAGTCTGATCTATCTTCAATAGACTTCTCTGAATTGACTTGATCCAATCCCAGATTCTTAGGACGAGGTCGGGGTCGCCAATCCGCCGATGGATTAGAGTCTATCAACGTTTTTTCCAAAAAAATCCCATCGCTACTGCACGAAGATAGAAACGAATCTTTCGTTTCACGAGGGGATGAGTTCAACTTCGACAGTAATCTTTTCAGATCTGAAATAGAATTAAAAAGTCTATCTGAATGAGTTAATAGTAATGTCGCAGATTCATGCAGATTAGACGGAATAGGTTGAACCGTTGTGAGTGCATGATCAACAGTTTCCCCTTCTGTTCGTTTCGATAAATCGGGTGATAATGAATCCGACAGTTGGGACTGAATAGATAAGATCATATTAGATGAGATGACTTCATTATCGGAGCCCACATAGAAATTTTCTAAGACGTTGGAATAACTACTGCTACATCTCCCAATAAGGAAATCCCTTTTGATTCTCGGAATGAAACTGCTTCTCGCATAGTTCCATACAGGTAGATTAGAGTGGTCTAGAAAGTTTAGTGTATTCACTTCATCGGAAATGTATCTTGAAATACTCTCACCAATATCTTTATTTGAACCTCTCCCACGACTCGAATTATCTAGAAGCAGATTCCAATTCTGTCTCCCCGTAGTGGAAAGAGCATCACTTGAAAATCCTGTTCGGATAGATTCGATGCGGGGTAATCCAACAAGAGGCGGATTCACTGCGGGTTCTAGTGAGATTGAAGAGCCTATCACTTTTTTATCAATTAACAATCTAGACTCAATGAATAAACTCTTTTTTCTCTCGAGAATTCTTTTGAGAAAAGATATCTGTTCGTCAATGTCAATATCGAGTAAACTCGATAAGGGATCAAGCATCGAAAGATCTATATCGTTCAATTTCTCGATGCAATAATCAATCGTATGTATCAGAACTTCTTGGCGAGTAACCTCAGTAACAATCATTTTGTAAAGAAATAAAACATTGAGAAATCGATGAGGATACTTCTCGTTATTTTGAGTGGTGTTATTAATCCCAGTACCAATACTATTTAGTAATTTGTTTCTCATTATTGATACACCGCAAATCGATTTATCCAAGTCATACTTTATTTCTAAAAAGACTTTCCCGAAAGGGGAAAAAGACGAATCTCCGGTTGTATCAAGCCATCTATGCACATTTGACTGAACATTCCTATACTCATCGACTCGAAAGGTAATATATTCGTTCAACAAACGCTCTATGTTATCTTTCCATTTCAATAATCTTTCTTCAGTTGCAATTCTTGTTACACCGTTGGATTCCCCGCGCCCCGCCCAGCCATCCAACCGATATTTGATTCGGAAGAAATATTCACTAGCTAATGCACAGAAATAGTCATATAAAAGAAGTGTGTATGTTGAGTAGAGAGGTATCAATCTATTTCGTCCATACAATCTAACTAGAGAATATATTGAATGTATGTTATCTTTTCCTTTCAATTCATTGAAAAAAGTAGTATTTTCACTTCTATTAGTTACTTCTCTAGGTATACCTAGAAATATTTTAAAATATCTTGGAAGAATCTTATTGAGGTCAAAGTATTTGCTACTTGGCAACCCTAGTTTCTTTCCAAATATCCTAGTAACTGATAGATTCTCTTTCATTTTCAATGGAAATCCTTTCCCAGATTTCTCACTATTATTAATATCAATAATTATTGCCCCATTAGAAATCGGATTCGATTCCTCAATTATCAAAAAAAATCCAGTGAGTCGATTTATTAATTCATTTCTTATTGGTGAATAAGTGTGTAGAATAGGAGAGTCTCCCCCAATTTCGTGACAATCTAACCCGGATATACCATCACGAGACGACATTGTATTTTTATAAGATGGAAATGAAGACAAATTGGAAAAGGCCTCTCTCAATCTTGTTGTTTGTAGTCGATCCAGATCTTGCTTGTTATGGATTTTTCAGAAGAATAACGAATCAGAATCATTTTGGTAACAGTCACTTTTATTTTTATTTTTATAAAGTCCCGCATGTTTATAGAATTTGAAAAACCTATTTGAATCTTCTAAATACCTATCCCTCCATAATATCTGAATCCCCTCAGTCTCATCTCTGGATATATCCTCGCCAGGGAGTGAATCCCTCACTATGCAGACCTTCCATCTATCTGAAACCAGAGGATTCATTGCACCATAACGAACTTGCTTTTCTTCTCTCGTCGAACCTGTTGAAATATCTTCGTTCGAACCTAAATAGTAAGAATCAGGTGTTCTTTTCTTCCCATCTTTTTCAACAGATAAATATCTTTTGGATTGAAGAAAGTAGTAGGAGAAGTCACCAGATTTTTCTGCTTGTTCTTTTCTTAACTCCACCACCCCCATTAATCATTTTGGTTAATATAGAACTTCTTTCGATCGAACTTCTATCACTCAAGCAATGCATAGAAATTGGTATTGTTAGTAACATTAGGACTTCCAAGGTGATGCTACTACCCCTCTTTACTGAATGACGCAGATTGCGCAGAAAGAGTGAACTTAGAATTCATAAGTCAAATAATCTGATAAAAGGTTCATAACTGGAGAATGGACCAATTAGAAATTCTTTGAGATGTTGGTTCTTTAATGATTTGAAGAAGTAGTCTAATCTACTGATTTCTACTAACCCCAGAGCTTTAGATAGAGAATATGGACTTCCTACTCTTTTTTTTCCCACCCTTTCTACCTTATTTTCTTTTTTCATCTTATTCATATGTGATAGATACTATCTATTTCTCACATTTATTATATGGATAATCTTGAAAGATTCAAGATACGATGGAGTAAGTACTTCAAATAAGTATAGTGATTTATATACATATTCGTGTCCAAAACGGAAATTGGATTGGAAATCTCAAATCGTTATTGTTGAGGAGACCTGTACATATCCTCTCCACCTTTTTTCACAACTTTTCCTATTCCAAGAAATAAGAACGAGTTATCTAATTGGATGGGCGAACGACGGGGATTGAACCCGCGCGTGATGGATCCACAATCCATTGCCTTGATCCACTTGGCTACGTCCGCCCCTTCTGCTACTCGGCTCCCTGAATGTGAAAGGGAACAGGATCTATCTATTAAGATATTAGGGTCCTTCGATTGATACACATACATATTAGTTATGTATATAACGAGACAATAGTAAATCTGTGATATGAAGAACGTACTCCCACTCTATTCAAATGATTGGTAGATTACAAGCATTCTGTGAATCAGAACAGGAATATCTATATATATCTATATATATAGCCGCAGAAGAGTATTCCAAAGATTCTTCAGAATTCAAGATTGGAAACTGATGATTGTAAGATTCTGACAAACCATTACCATTCTTTCTATTCGTTTTATCTAACGAACCCTCATTGGATACCAAACCTTTTAAAACTAAAAGGTTTGGTATTCAGTTATACTGCATAACCAGACAGATATTATCCGTTTATAGAAGGAGCTTCAACAGAAGCTAAGTCTAGAGGGAAGTTATGAGCGTTACGTTCATGCATAACTTCCATACCTAGGTTAGCACGGTTTATGATATCAGCCCAAGTGTTAATAACACGACCTTGGCTGTCAACTACGGATTGGTTGAAGTTAAAACCATTTAAGTTGAATGCCATGGTGCTGATACCTAAAGCGGTGAACCAGATGCCTACTACGGGCCAAGCAGCTAAGAAGAAGTGTAGAGAACGAGAATTGTTGAAGCTAGCGTATTGGAAGATCAAACGGCCGAAATAACCGTGAGCAGCTACGATGTTGTAGGTTTCTTCCTCTTGACCGAACTTATAACCTGCATTAGCAGACTCATTCTCAGTAGTTTCTCTGATCAAACTAGAAGTTACCAAAGAACCATGCATAGCACTGAATAGAGAGCCGCCGAATACGCCAGCTACACCCAACATGTGAAAAGGATGCATAAGGATGTTATGCTCAGCCTGGAAAACGATCATAAAATTGAAAGTACCAGAAATGCCTAGAGGCATACCGTCAGAGAAACTTCCTTGACCAATTGGGTAGATCAAGAAAACGGCGGCAGCAGCTGCGACGGGAGCTGAGTACGCAACAGCAATCCAAGGACGCATACCCAAACGGAAGCTTAGTTCCCACTCGCGACCCATGTAGCAAGCTACACCAAGTAGGAAGTGAAGAACGATCAGTTCGTAAGGACCACCATTGTATAGCCATTCATCAACGGAAGCTGCTTCCCAAATTGGGTAGAAGTGTAATCCGATAGCTGCAGAAGTAGGAATGATAGCACCAGAGATAATGTTATTCCCATATAACAAAGAACCAGAAACGGGCTCACGAATACCATCAATATCTACAGGAGGAGCTGCGACAAAAGCAATGATGAATACAGAGGTTGCGGTTAGTAGGGTAGGAATCATTAAGACGCCGAACCATCCGATGTAAAGACGGTTTTCAGTGCTGGTGATCCAGTCGCAGAAGCGACCCCATAGGCTTGCGCTTTCGCGTCTTTCTAAAGTTGCGGTCATGGTAATCTTTGGTTTTCAAAATAATTAGTGATTCCCCAGGCTAGTAAGCTTGTTAACTCCTAGTATATCACGAAATCCTATCCGTGTCAACTAAGATTGATTGAGTATCCAAAACTATTAGATACAGAGGCTATTTATCGGTATCTTGAATATACCCTATCCCTTATTCCACAACGCGACCCCCCCCCCCCCCCCCCTTTTTTTTTTTTTTTAGAATTAAAAAAAAAAATAGTTTTTCCTCTATGTCTCGTGGGAAGGAGGGGGACTAACTATTCATTGATCATCCATTGAAAATTGGTTGGGACTGGGAGAAGCTCCTCAAATTGTAGTGATCTTTCAGATCATACAGCTTCCTCTATGTGCGTCCCAATGGATCTCAGTTCTCCGAATAACTAATCGATATTGCATCAAGCCTTTCCCCGATGGACTTTCCAACTCCACATTAGTTTCTTCCCCTTCTATAAGATAGAGAGTCTAATAATTGATAATCTACTAAATGGTTATCAATCCTCACTTATGGCTTAGATATCTCTTATTCATCGTCCAATTTTTACTTATCCATTTGTTTATGGCGTATTCTGATTCCCGATAACCTGCGCCCTGGTTCCAATCCACAATCTTTTCATTGTGGATTGGAACAAATCTGAAATTAACGGAAATGGGCAAAAGCTTTGTTAGCTTCCGCCACTTTATGGGTCTCCTCTTTCTTCCGTACGGCACTACCAGAATTTCTAGCAGCATCCATTGATTCATCACTCGATCTTAAAGCCATACTTCGACCTGAACGTTTTCGACACGCGATCAATAACCATCGGATAGCCAAAGCTTTTCCTTCTGCAGGTACGACTTCAACGGGAACTCGATAAGTCGATCCACCTACACGTTTGGATTCTGTTACTACATCGGGAGTTACCCCACGTACTGCTTGTCGTAGAACAGACAGTGGATTCCTATTTGTCTTTTATCTAATCCGCTTCATAGCCCGATAAGGAATCTGATAAGCTAATGATTTTTTGCCGTTCTTAAGAATACGATCAACCAGCATGTTTACTAATCGATTACGATAAATCGGATCCGATTCTATATTTCTCTTTCTGTTCGCTACACTGCTCCGATGTAACATGAGTTTGCAGATATGTCAGATTTCAATCAATTCTTTTATCCCAACGCCAATGGTATCTTAGAATATTATTTTGGCTTCTTCACTCCATATTGTAGGGTGGATCCGCCGGTTAGTCGAAGATCTCCCTCCGAACTGCACGTACGACTTTCATCGAATACAGCTTTCCATATGATTGAATAGAAATTATTGAAGTGATTTTGAACCACTTTTAGTTAATCATATTTACTCATTATGCATTGAGTATCCGTTTCCTCTTCATTATTCTAAGAATAGAAGAAAGTCAAAGTTTAGGAATGGAAAAAGAAAATCTTGCATTTCAGTTATCTTACTAAGAATGTCCGTGGGTTTATTGATCCAATTACCGAATGTTCACAAAAACTTCACCGAATCTCCATAATCGTAGTCTGAACCCGTTCCAAGAGGAAGAGACATTCTAAGATTTTCTAGGTAGGAGTCCAGGTAAAACTCAACTTACTGGAATGTAATACCTTGGACACCAAGTTGTTTCACACAAATAGATGGATAATATTCAATCTTTGTAATAGCAGGCTTCAGTCCCCTGGCAATGCTGGGTCGGCTACACGTTTAACATATCAGAACAACTGATACGGAATCATTGCGATGATACAAGTTGCGACAATGTTCTGCAACGCACTAGAACGCCCTTTCTTACGATCCTTTACTCCTACAGCATCTAAGGTTCCTCTAACGATATGATACCTCACACCGGGTAGGTCTTTAACCCTTCCGCCTCTCACAAGGACCACCGAATGTTCCTGCGAATTATGGCCAATACCTGGTATATAAGCCGTTACCTCGAACTTGGAGGTTAATCGAACTCTGGCGACTTTACGTAGGGCAGAGTTAGGTTTTTTTGGTGTAGTTGTGGAATAGTTGACAGATGAGTCAGTTTCAATGTCACTATACAGAACCGTACATGAGATTCCCACCTCATACGGCTCCTCGTCATTCAATTCCTCTTATCAATTACTCTTAAGAAAAGGAGTACAAGACTCTTTTCAGCTGTTCTCAGCTACAAAAGAATTTACAAAAAAAAATTAGATTCTTTTCAACTCATTTCCAAATCTTTGCTTTTATGCCCCCTTCATTTCCCAAACCTCAGTATTATTAATAAGTAGCACGGATAGAGAAATGGAAAATCTATCAAATTGCTGGGTAGATTCGCTAATGAGTCTCTTGTTTTCATTTGAGTAATATGAAACGGGTCAAATATAGAGGAGATTGACGAGTTGGTATAGGCTTATCCATATCATTAATTACCCTTCGATAAGGAATCCATTTTGAAATGAAGACAGCTTCGATATCTGACTTTCGTTCTTTCTTTCGTTCCAACGAGGCTGCCTGAGAAAGATTCGGTAACCTACCTAACTACCTAATAAGTAAGTGAGTAAGGATACGTATCTTTATGGGATAGGATCCGATGACTGCTTGAGGCCCGCTAGTAGCGATGATGCTGAAGTAGCAGTGAGAAAGGAAACCAGGGATATATACGAAAAAGAAAAGAGGTTACTTGTCTCGGTGATTCTGGCTTAGTTAGCTTGTTCCGTGACGAGCGACTAAGTCAAGTCCTGCATCCTATTTCCTCCCTCTTCCGTGGACCGGATCAGAAGTCCAGGTTCCGTGGAAAGAAAATTGTACCACGGGACCTCGAGAAGGTCAAGCTGTTATTACTACCAATTGTTACTACCAATGCATGACACAGATTTTTCTAATTCAGTTGTGTACTCCAAGGTTAATTCAGATGAATGGCGAGGACGAGTATTTCATCTATACCATAAAGATTATGAATAGGGAAAGAAGAACGAAAGTGTAGTAAAAAGAGAGTTAGTAATGCCAATTTTAGACGGGTTTAGTAATATCAGTTGCATAGCCAGTCCCGGTAGGATGCCAATGCACCAATCTAGTATAGTATAGTTAGAGACTGTATAGGGTTACAAAGATGTTGGGTAGAGGTAGCCCCGACTCTTTTGAAACATGTCTCTGAGAAATCTTTTAACTTGAAATTGGGGACTTGCCAGTGGGTTAACAAGGCCTCCGTTATAGCCTCCCGAAAGTTATGTAGGCAACTGGCAAAAGTACGGTCAAGGACGAACTTAAGGATACCGAAAAAGCCTATAAGAGTAGAGACAATGTGCATAAACCTCCGTGTAATGTGTCAAAAGGGATATAGGGAAAGAGTGTCGAGATGTCGACTATGTCGGCTTTTTCCGTTATCGAGGTGGTGAAGCAAGATAAGGGGGGGGGTGCATGTAGAGGCGTGTCACGCCTTACTCTCCGGAGGAATCTCCACCCCAAGAAAATCCAGACTGCGCGACCTCAGGTTACCACCAAGCTAGCGTATCCTCCCGGCGCGACGAGCGGGTTAGAAAGAGCAAACCATCGTTTTCCAAACTGAGAGGGACGCCTGAGCGATTACGAACCAAGCAATCAACGAGGCTCAATAGGAGAACAACCTCGTGGGAAGCTAATGCGCGAGACGACAGCAACCCCTCGTGATATCTGCTCCCTCCGGCACGGCTCCCCATCTCCCCATCCCCCCATCTCCCCCTCTACCTTGCCATAGTACGGTTGTTTGCGGGAGGGGAAGTAGATCCTGTCCCTCCGTCCCAGGGAGAGCTGGAAAGAGGCCAGTTCCTGGAGGATAGGGTGGCGTAGAACCCTCTGCTCCAGCTCGTATCCGGGCAGGCTTCCGCACGCCTCTTTCACCTTAGAGAGTAAGGAACCGCCCCCTTTTAAGCTGGCCCCATTAAGGCCGGAGTAAAGGAGGGTTTCTAGTAGGTGTTTTGGTATGTCATCTCCCCATTTGGAGAAGATGTGGGCCCAGAAGGCGCAGGAGCGGGTGGCCAGGGAAGAAGGCGACGTCGTGTTTGTTGGGTTGATGTGCATAGTAGATATGGGGATTAGATACACGGGTGGTGGGGACAGTGTCGATAGTGTCGATAGTGTCGATACTGTCGATACTGTCAATACTGTTGATACTGTTGATACTTTATGGAGTGTCAATAGTGTCGATAGTGTCGATAGTGTCGATAGTGTCGATACTTTCAAGACTTTCCCTAGTTTCAATAGTGTCGATACTGTTGATACTTTATTGAGTGTCAATAGTGTCGATAGTGTCGATAGTGTCGATAGTGTCGATAGTGTCGATAGTGTCGATACTTTATTGAGTTTCAATACTGTCGATACTGTTGATACTGTTGATACTTTATTGAGTGTCAATAGTGTCGATAGTGTCGATAGTGTCGATACAGTATTGAGTGTCAATACAGTCGATACTATTGATACTGTGGATACTTTATTGAGTGTCAATAGTGTCGATAGTGTCGATAGTGTCGATAGTGTCGATACTTTCAAGACTTTCCCTAGTTTCAATAGGTTGACTTGTCTCCCACTCAATCAGGGCACTACCCCTTGCGCTCCACCGGGATTTCAACCCCCAGGAGGCGTTGGCTGTTCTGTCTAAGTGAGACATCAAGCAAACGGGTGGTGGGAGAGTGGTGAGAACGCCGGGTAAGGTGGACCAGCCCGTCGTTCTCTAGGCTAACGGGGATGCCCATACGGGATTCCTCTAAATGAGACACGAGGTACATAAGGAGGATCACCTCATGGGACGCAAGTATGCGAGAGGTGAGCAATCCGTTGTGGTAGAGGCTGCGGGGCCTCCCCGGCAAAGATGCCTCCTCTGGCCTCCCATAGTAGGGCCTTATCTGGGAGGGAAGATAGATCATGCCTCTTGAACCCACCATTTCGTGGAAAAGGGCGAGCTCTTGTAGGATGGGATTTCCCAAAACCTTCTTCTGGAAGTCAGCGAGCCCCGTAGATTGGTGCTCTTGATGCGCCTCCTTAATGCACGCTGAGATGGCGCCGGCCTGACTGGTCAGGCTGGCCCCATTTAAGCCCGAGTAGAGTATTCGCTTAAGGAGTGGCTTGGGACATCCGTCTCCCCACTTCTCCATAACAAAGGCCCAGAAGAACCCTGATTGGTAGGCCTCCCATGTGTTAGGTGCTTTGGTGTAGCCCATCAGCCCTGCATAGATGCCCGTGTGGCACGCCACCATGTCAATCTCTTCCAGGACGAGCTCATCGGGAAGGACGAGTTGGTTGATAACCTGGTAGATAACACCCTTTAGGTCGCGCCTCAGGTTGGCCAGGGTGGCCGATCCATGGCCGCTCTTCGGCACGAGCCGTGCGTAACTGGGTAGAAACCTGTAGGAGGTGGCAAAAGGTTGCTGTACAGGGCACCGACGGTGGAAGTAAGGCCGGGCTCCTGGCCCAAAGAGACGGAAGAGGAGGTAGCACGTGCTGGTAATGACCACGCTCTCCTCATTAAGGAGATCTACGAGTTCTTTGTATCGAGAGGGAAGAGCAGCCAGCCTCGAGAGACCTGAACTCAAGAGGCCTGATAGAGGATAAGGCATGCCGGCCAGGGTGGTGCTTGGCAATAAAGGGGGGAGCTTGTGTGCGCCACGCGTTGATGCTGTCTCCGCCTTTAGATAGAGGCTCCCCACCAGCCCTTTGAGACCTGCCCTGACCTTGAGGTTAGAGACTGCCCACCGCACTATCTGTTCAACCGTCCACGTCTCCTCCCTGCGGCGGGCCTCCTCTAGCTCAGGATACCGCTTTAGGAAGTCCCTGGTTCTCTCCTCCTCAGGGGCTGTAAACTGATCCCCCCAGCCTCCACTCTCTCTTCCTTTTGCAGCCGTGCCGTCCCTCTTGCAAAGACCCTGCTTGAGATTGTTGCAAGTTGGAAAAGTATCGACACTATCGACACTATCGACACTCTCTACCTCTTCAACAGTATTGACAGTATCGACAGTCTTGAAAGTATCGACACTATCGACACTATCGACACTATCGACACTCTCTACCTCTTCAACAGTATCGACAGTATCGAAAGTATTGAGAGTATCGACACTATCGACACTATCGACACTATCGACACTATCGACACTATCGACATCATCGGCACTCTCTACCTCTTCAACAGTATCGAAGTGATCGACAGGATCGACTGTATCGACACTATCGACATCATCGACACTATCGACACTATCGACATCATCGACACTATCGACATCATCGACACTATCGACACTATCGACATCATCGACACTATCGACACTATCGAGACTATTAACATCATCGGCACTTCCTACATCGTTGGAACAGTCTATCGTCTCACAGCCATCTCGCTCCCATTCCTCTCTCTCCTTCTCAAACCCGGGCCAAGGACTTGTCTCCATTAGGTATCGCATGGACCCCGTTACCCTGTTCTTCCTTATGGGCTCCCCCCCGCTGAGGCTTAAGCCTTGGACTATTCTTCCTAGTGCCCGCCTCTTGATCAGAACATCGCGATACCCCTGCGACCTTATCACATCATCCAGCGCTTCCCCGAATTGGTTAAACGGGAAAGGCTCTATCCCGTTAGCGTCTGCATATAGGGTATAATCCTCGTAGAGAGATCCGGGGAGCGGCACTTTCTTGGCACCTAGCGGGATCTCGAACCCCGGGCAATATCTTACCCTCTTGGTCACCCACTCTATCAGCCCCGAGCAGTCCGCCCCGCCACCGGTTAACTCGTTCAGGGCCTCGACACAGTGACCTATCCGGGTCTTCTCGGGCGGCATTCCCAAGGCCCAGTTGACTATCCCGCTGGCATCCACCTTGAGCCTCTCAATCAGGAACGGGTTGCGACGCGTTACTGTCCTGGGGGTGTGTCCCTTTCCCCTCCTTTATGCCCCGCGGAGTCCGAAAAGTCGACATAGTTGACACTGTCGACACTGTCGACACCGCTCGCCCCATCCTCGCTCCCATCCCCCTCTCCCTCCCTCAGGAACCCTTCCCAGGGCTCCGTCTCCATGAGATACTTCACGATGTCCACCCTCCCGCTCCTCTTTATGGGCTCTCCGTACCCGCCCAAGCCCACCCCAATAACCACCCTTCCTTGGGATCTTCTCTTCGTCACTATGTCCCGGTACCCCTGGGACCTTACAGAGTCCTCAAATGCGTCCCCAAAAGAGCAGTAAGATACCGGTTCTGTCCCTTGCGTCTCCGCGCACATACGATTCGTATAACGACCCGCTTAAGGGCACCTTCCTCGCTCCCAAGGGCATCTCTTGGCCCGGGCAATATATCACCTTGGCGAACAACCATTCCAACACCCCCGAGGAGTCTAGCCCGCCTCCGCTCAGCTCATTGATAGCCTCCACACACTGCCCTATCCGGGACTGCTCGGCCGGCATCGCCAATGCCCAGTTAACCAGCCCGCTAGCGTCCTCCTTAAGCTTCTCTAGGAGAAGCGGGTCTCGCCGCGCGGCGGCCTTCGGCGTCAGCAGGTACAGCATGCGCCGCCTAAAGCCGCTGGTCCGGTCTTGCACACTCCACTTCGCGTTGGAGGTAACTAGGAGGAGGGCCCGGATAGCTAGAGAGAAGATCCTCCCGTTCTTGATCTCGACAGTCACCTTATCCCCCGAGATCCGTTTTTTTAGGATCGAGCATATCGCGTCGTTTACCTTGAGTGGTATATCCGGCAGCGTGATAAGCACCTTGTCCTGGATCGCCCTCATCTCAAAGCGGTTTGCTAGCCGTAGCACATCCAACGCGCAAGATGCCTCCCCTATGATGTGCTCCAACAGATGCACCATCGTGGATTTCCCCGTGGCCCCTGGGCCCCGAAGGTACAGGCAAAACTGCTCGCTGTTATCCTGAGTGAACAGCAAGCGCAGGAACGCCCGTAGAACATTGAGTTTCAACGGGTCTCCTGCTGTTAAGCTAAGTAAGAACTCCTTCTGTACCTTGGTGAGCTGTGTACACGGATTCAATGCGATCCCGCATTGATTAAAGGACCAAAGGCCCGGCCGCGGCGGCAACAGCTCCTTATCGTCACCCCGTACTACCAGGACCCCGTTGGTAAAATGCACCCCTTTCAGCGGCTGGGGTGTCTTG